ATGAATTCTTGGCTATCTTCTACCAATGCTAAAGAGATAGGTACTCTTTATTTAATTTTCTCAGTTTTTGCTGGTATGATAGGTACTGCATTTTCTGTATTAATTAGATTAGAATTATCAGCACCTGGAGTGCAAGTTTTACAAGGAGACCATCAATTATTTAATGTGATCATTACTGCACATGCCTTTATAATGATCTTCTTTATGGTTCAAATTTATTGGCCTAAATTAATAACATTAAGTTATATTAATTTCTCTATTTTAAATAATCCCTTAAAAACAGATATTAAGAATGAAGCAATTAAAAATAAATCTATAGGACCAAATAATAACAAAAATGGTTTTAATCATCCACATAAAAAGGTAGAGATTTTAAATCCTTATCATAATCGTACTCAAATAGCTAAAGTAGCCAAAAAATCTAAAGGTGTCTATCTATTTGAGATAGAAAATCTAAACATGAAATATGTGGGTAGTTCTATAAATCTTTATAATAGAGTTTGTTCTTATTTTCATATGATCCATACTCCTGTTAAAAAACAGGATGTAGATTTATCTTTTCCTAGTAAACTTGATCCTTGGTTTGTCACAGGATTTTGTGATGCAGAATCATCATTCTATCTTGTAGTAAGTAAAAGCAGTGTAGTTAAGGTAGGTTGGGCTGTAAAAGCTGTTTTTGAAATTCATTTACATAAAAAAGATTTATTATTATTAAAAAAAATTCAAAGTTTCTGAGGAGGAATAGGTAATATAACTGAAAATGAAAATTCTATTAGTTTAAAAATATATTTAAGAGATTTAAATGTATTAATAGATCATTTTGATAAGTTTACTTTAAGTACTCAAAAACAAGCAGATTTTAAACTATTCAAAAGAGCTGTAGAATTAATTAAAAATAAATATCATCTAAAACCTTTAAGTTTAAGTGAAATTATAAGTTTAAAAGCTTCTATGAATAAAGGTTTAAATGAAGAATTAATTAACTCTTTTCCAGATATAAAACCAACTTTAAGACCCTTAGTAAATACTACAAAAATATCACATCCTATGTGGGTGGCCGGCTTTGTAAGTGGCGAAGGATCTTTTAACATTAGTATTGCTAAATCTTTAAATACTAAAACAGGATATAGAGTGTGATTAAGATTCCAAATTACTCAACACTCTAGAGATGCTGAATTATTAAAATTGTTAATAAACTATTTTAATTGTGGTGGGTTTTACTTAAATAAAAACAAGGAAATTGGAGATTATATTGTAAGTAGATTATCAGATATTTCTAGTAATATTATTCCATTTTTTAAAAAGTATCCTATTTTAGGTTACAAAGAATTGGATTTTTCCGATTTTTCTAAAGCTTTAAATTTAATTGAAAATAAAAAACATTTAGAAGAATCAGGGTTAAACGAGCTAATAAAACTCAAACACGGTATGAATAGAGGAAGAAATAAATAATAATTTATACCCCCTTTTTAAGGGGGTGGCTCCGCAAGCCCAGCCTTCTATTTTGAGTAAAGCAGATAGAAAAGTGATAAGATATTTTAATAAATATGGTTTTAGTCAAGTCAAATTAACTTTATTTATATTAGAAGAGCACTTTACGTGGGAACAAGTTATTGAATTAGAACAATATTTTATTAATTCTCTTTCACCTAACCTTAATGTTGATTTAGTAGCAGGTGGTTATAATGGATATCATACACCTATGACTTTAAAAGCACGTGAAAGATTAAGAACATTACGTGGAACTGTAATATATATGTATGATACTAAAACTCAATTACTTATATATATTTCAGAATCTAAAGAATGGTTATATCAAAATATAGGTATTCATCATGTTTCTTTAACAAATTGTTTAACAGATGGAAATTTATATTTAAATAGATTTTTTTTTTCTTTAGATATAATATCTGAATTTTCTTATGAGTCATTATTAAGTACTGAAGAATTTATTTTATTAATTAAAACAGTTAAATCAGAATATAAACCAAAACAACCTAAAAGTAAACAAATCTTAGCTGAAAATATAAATAACAAAAATTTAAATCTTACCTTTTCAAGTATAGGAGAATTATCTAGACATTTAAAGGGGGATAGAGGTACAATAAGAAATTATATTTTAGGGAGATCTAAAGGTTTATATCGAAAACAGTGGAAATTTACAATATTAACTTAAATGTTATTTATTCTTTAGGAATAATAAACAAAGGCATGGCCGGGATATATAGTAATATATGTCTTTCTTCTCGCTATATGCTGGAACACCCTTAGAGTTATATTGACTAAGCCTACTTAAAGGTAGGACACAGTAACAAAATATAAATTGGGCAATCAGCAGGAAACCAAACTATTAATTTAAAATTATTAGGAGTAGGATCCTCAGAGACTACACGCGAGATATCCTTTACAGGATAAAGATATAGTCCAAACCTTATAAACCCGAAAGGGGAGGAAAAAAAGTATGCCTGCTTTAGTGGGAGGATTTGGTAACTATTTATTACCAGTTCAAGTGGGAGCACCAGATATGGCAAACACAAAAAATTTTAATCTCTTCCAAATACCAAGGGTCGATGTAAAACCCTTAAGTTTAGTTCGAAAATATTCAACTGGTTCTAATTCGCACAAACCTCAACTAAGTCCTAAAATTAATAACACCGAACAATATTTAGCTCATTATTTAGCAGGGTTAATAGAAGGGGACGGTTATATTTCTATAACAAGTGAAGATAGAGTAATACTAGGTATTACTTTTAATCTTAAAGATAAACCTTTAGCTGAAAAACTATTAAGTTATTTAGGAAAAGGATCTATCGCCAAAAGAAAAACTAATTGTATAGAATTAAGATTTTCACACAAACAAACTTTATGTAAAATAATAGAACTTATTAACGGGAAGTTTAGAACACCTAAAATAGATCAATTGTATAAATTAATTGATTGGATGAATAAAAAACATTCTATGGACATAACTAAATTACCTCTTAATGATACTCCTATTTTAAACGATAGTTGGTTATCAGGTTTTATAGATGCGGATGGTTGTTTTTATATTAGAAATTCTTTAAAACAAATAATTTGTAAATTTAATTTAGAACAAAGGATGATTTATCCTAAAACAAATGAAAATTATAATTCAATATTAAACAAAATTTGTTTAGCTTTAAATGTCAAATTACAAATTAGAGAAAGAGTAAGTAAGAAAAATTCTTATTATATTATAAGACTTGAAAACCAAAATGCTATCAAATTATTAATTGGTTATTTAGATATTTATCCTTTATTAAGTAGCAAACATTTAGATTTTTTAAGTTGGAAAATTGTTTTTAATGAAATAATTAATAAAAATCATATGACAGTTGAAGGTAGAGAATTAGTTTCTTTACAGAAAAGCCAAATGAATAATAGTAGAACATATTTTAATTGGGACCATTTAAATAAATTATAATGCCGTTTGTCTTAGTAATAAGACTTATTATTACTTAGCTATATGCATGGAATTCCTCAAAGCATTTGTTTTAACAAAGAGAACAGGTATTTAATACACTTAAATTAATCAATAGATGATTAGCAGTTGTTTTAACGACTTTTTATTAGTAAAAATTTAAATACACAAGGGGAGATTATGCAGGAAACCAAAGGAAAATGTTTATTTCTTAGTAGGATCCTCAGAGACTTTAATATAAATATTTCTAGTCAAAAATAATATTAGGAATGTATAGTTTTATACATTAATACGCTAGGCTCCAATTTGCTAATTATACTAGATAGTCAGATAAAAACAAATTGGATGAAGACATAGTCCAAATAGGTAAGAAATTACTTATGTCAAATGATTCCCGAGATTAAATAATATCTCATTCTGGTTATTACCTCCTTCATTAATTTTATTATTATTAAGTGCTTTAGTAGAAAATGGAGCTGGTACAGGATGGACAGTTAAGGATAAGCTGTCTTATTACAGTAATGTAATTAAAATTAAACTCTACTTGATGCGAAGAAGTTTCAATTTAAATTTTTCTAAACGGATGAGTACACAAACTAATACTAATAATAATACTAATTCTAATTTTAATAATTCTAATTTACCTAATAGTAATAACAACAACAAAAGGAGACAGATCTTTTTAAATATTATTTCAGTGATTTTTATTGTTGTTTTAATTTTTTTATTTTTTTCTCAATTCTTTTTAGATCAGTTAGGTCAGTTACCCGCGGTAATTACTTCATTTTTGGTTTCATTTCTTATTTTTAATTTTGTATTTAATAAATTAAATTTTTCTAAAAATATTTTCATTAGAATATTACAAAAATTTGTTGTATATAATGTTTGTTTTTTTCTTGCTATTTTAATAGCTGGTTATTTTGATTTTTATTTTTTTAATACTATATTTTGTGATAGTGATGATGAAGATAACAATGATGTTAAATTACCTAAAGGCCCTATAGATGCTTTGGTTAAAGCTGCTGGTTATTTAACTTCAAATATGGTTACTAATATGGGTGCTGCTAGTGCTGGAGGTGCAGTAGGTGCAACAGTGGTTAAAGATAAGTCATTACCACCAATACAGAAAATTGCAGCAGCAGTATTAACAAGTGGAGGAGTAATTGTAGGTATCCAAGCTGGAGGAGCTATAACTAAATTTTTAAATGGTAGTGAAGTTATTGAAAAAAATCATAATGGAAAACCAGATATTGGAAAAGTCACATCAGCGGACAGTAATTTAGTTAATAGTGCATTAGAAAATGGTGATCAATCAATTCCTTTAGTTGATTTATTGCTTAATTTAGTAACATTAAATTTATTAGAACTAATAGTTTTTATCACAGTAATACTATTAGTATTTAATAAATATATTATAAATATATTTAAAGATTTTATTTCAAAAAATTTAAATAAATATATGCCAGCTAAATATCATTATTTAAATAAATTTTTCCAGAAAAGCAATGATTATAATACTAAGTTTATTAATTTTTTATTAGCCTTTTTTATAGTGTTATTATTATTAATGATATTAATGAATTTATATATTTGTTCTGAATTATATACCGGAATAGATGATTATGTTCTAGTATATAATTTTATAAACAAAATTAGCAAAAGTTCTATATTATTAATTATTAGAGATAGAAATTCATGTACTACGTCAACATTGATATTTAATATTATACATAAATTTAATCATTATGTTTTATTAAATACTTCTTTATGAAAATTTAAATTCCTCTACGTAATTAACTACCTATTCTATATTTTAAATAGAGTGGTAACAATGTTATATGCACGGGGACAATTCGCCTGGGTAAAATTAACTACCCATCAGAGACTTAACGTAGAGCATTCTTCTAGAGCTATTTGTGCGGAGCTCAGTAAAATTAATATAACAAAACAAACATTAAATTATGATAATGAATTATTTTATCAATGGTTAGTAGGAATAACAGATGCAGAAGGAACATTTCAAATAGTTTCTAAAAATGGGAAATGGTCTTTAGTTTTTAAATTATTTCAACATGAATCTAACAAGAGATTGTTATATTTTATTAAAAAACGATTAGGAGTGGGTGTAATTAAAAAATCTAAAACTAATCATTTTTATTATAAAATTACAAATAATAAAAAAATAAAAATTCACATTTTCCCCATATTTGATAAATATCCTTTATTAACCACTAAGTATTTTGACTATTCGAAATTTAAGGAGGGTTATACAATATTAGAAGATATCAATCTAACTAAAATTGAACAAGATGAATTAATGTTTGCTTTGGTTAAAAAAGTATCGTCTAAAAGTTATCTTTCCCCAGCTTGGAAAATAGTTAATAACAAAGTATCTGATACTAATGATGCTAAAAAGGTAATATCCAAAGCATGGTTAATAGGATTTACTGAAGCAAAAGGAAGTTTTTATTTAATAAATTCTTCTAAAGATAAAATAGTTCATAAATTTAAAATCATTAAAATTTTATGTCCAATAGTTTTATATGCTATAGTACGTATACTAGGAATAAAAACTAATTTTAAAAAATCATCTAATACGATTGAAACTACAAACTCTAGAGCAATTCAAAATATTATTATATATTTTAATGGCAGTATGAAAGGAATTAAATCCTTTGAATATAGAGTTTGGGCTAGATCTTATGTTTCCCATAAAGGTGATTTTACTAAACTTCAAGAAATAAAGTCAAAATTAAACAATTAAATACTATATAATTAAATTTCCCCCTTAAGGTAATAATTATTTAGTGTGGCTTAGGTTTCTAGTTAAATATAGTGTTATATTAAACATGAGCAAACAAAAATACAGTAACTTACACAAGGTTAATAAGAAGAATGAAGAAATAGTCCGATCTTTAGTTAAATCTAAAGCGAGTAATGATAGTAAAATTTATAAAATTTTATGAGATTACCAACAATAATTGTTATCCTCCTTTAGCCGGTATCCAATCACACTCTGGTGCATCTGTTGATTTAGCTATCTTCAGTTTACACTTAGCAGGAGTATCTTCTTTATTAGGAGCTATCAATTCAAGTAGCATTAACCTTTCCGATTACGAAGTATTTATGTTGTTTACATATTTGTTTATAAAAAATAAAAAACCAATAAATTTTAATTTTTCCAATATTTCTAATTTTACTAGTAATTGTAATTCAATTACTAAGATTGATAAAGAATATTGGAAAACTATTTTAGGTAGAAAAGGAACTATCCAATTTTCCCATAAATTAGCAATAGAACAAATTAAAAGTCAGAAACCTGTAAATTTTAAAGTAATTAATGAAATATTAGCTTATTGTAAAATTTCAATTAGTGAAGTAATATTAAATAGATTAATAAATGTACCAAGTATACTTATAAAAAACTTAGATACTAATGAATCTAAAAAAATTCTTAAAGATAATATAGGTTCACCTTCTAGTAAAATACAGATACCTGGTGTTTACATTTTTACACATAAAATTACTGGGGATAAATATGTTGGATCCTCTTCACAATTAGCAATAAGATTATCTGGCTATCTAAATTATACACATAAACCAATAGGTAAATTTGTACCACTACTATTAAAAGATAAATTATCTAATTTTACTTTAGAAGTTATACCTTTGGTAGATAATTATAAATTTAGGTCTGAAATAGTATTAGAGCAATATTATTTATTGGATCCTAGCTTTAATTTAAATACTGTTAGAGTAGCTAATAATCCTAGTGGTTCTAATGCTAAATCTCTGTTCATGTATAATAGAGATAAGACCATATTGTATTATTCTTCTACACAACAAAAAGATTTTATAATAAATCTTAATATTAGTCATTTTACTTTTTCTAAACATTTAAAAAATGGTTCTTATTATTTAGGTAAATATCTTTTTTCTAGAGAACCTGTATTAAATGTTAAAGTTAGTGATATCTTTATATTAGAATTAGCTTTACAGTTAGAAAAAGATAGAAAATTATTTAATAAAAATAAGCCTTTAAATAGTTTAAGTAAAACTGTATTAATGTGTGCCAAAGATAATAATACTTTTTCAAAGGAAATAATAGGGAACAGTCAAAATATGCTGTTTTTTAGTATTGGAAAGTGTGTAGAACATTTAAGAGGTAAAGGACTTACCGCTACCCAAACAACATTGGTTAAATACATAGATACAGGTAAAAGTTATCATGGTTATATTTTTAAATATGTATAAATAAATATGTGTAATCTTATTGGTTAATTGGGGTTGATATAAAATTTCTAACTATATGCTGGAACCCCCTAAAGCTTTAAGTACTCATCTCAAAATAGTAACAATCTTAAAGATAATACAATGGACAATCAGCAGGAAACCAAATCTTTCAAAAGAGAGTAGGATCCTCAGAGACTACACGTTAGACACCGTTTATATTTAAGAAAAAATTTTAAACGCTGAAGATATAGTCCACTTTAATTAAGAAATTAATTATTCACAAGGTCATTACTACTGTACTTAATATGAGAACTAACGGAATGAGTTTACATAAATTACCATTATTCGTATGGGCCATATTTGTAACTGCAATATTATTATTATTATCTTTACCAGTATTAGCCGGTAAATTTTGTATTGTGCCGGCTTTAAATCTGGCTATATGCTGGAAACACTTTCTTAATTTAATATGGGAAAGTCAATCAGCAGGAAACTTAATTTATTTGAATATTTTAGGGATCCTCAGAGAATATACGCCAGAAATAATCTGTTGTAATAGTATATTGTTAAAACCTAGTAAAAATAGTAAATTTATAAGTTATTTAACTGGTTTAATTGAAGGTGATGGGACTATTATTGTACCTAAAACTGAAAGATCACCTAAAGGTAAACTTAATTATCCTTCTATTCAAATAGTATTTCATAAAAAAGATTTACCTTTGGCTTTACTAATACAAAAAAATTTAGGTTTTGGTTCATTAATAAGTAAAAAAGGTGTAAATGCCTATATTCTCTATATTAACGACAAAAAGGGAATTTTAAATTTAGTTAACTTATTAAATGGTCAGATGAAAACACCTAAAATTAATTCTCTTTATAATTTAATTGATTGGCTCAATAATAAAAATCCACAATTAAATTTAAGTAAATTGCCTTTAAACACTTTACTCTTAAATCAAAGTGCTTGGTTATCTGGATTCATTGAATCAGATGGTCAATTTAGTGTAAGAACTAGTTTTACAGGTAAGTATCCTAAAATTGAATGTAAATTTGAATTAAGTCAAAGACAAAAAGATCATTTAGGTAATAGTAATGAACTATTTTTAAATATCATTGCTAAATTTTTAAATGTTTCTCTTAAAATTTTTAGAGAAAATACATCACATCCTCAATATAGACTTAGAACTACAAATTTAGAAAGTAACTTAACATTAATAAGTTACTTAAACGAATTTCCTTTATTTGGTTCTAAATTCTCAGATTATAAAAATTGGGAGGAAATTCTTAAACTATTTAATCCTAGATTCAAATACTCTCAGGAAAATATAAATAATGTTTTATCTCTAAAATCAGAAATGAATGATAAGAGAACTGTTTTTACTTGGAATCATTTAAACAAATTTTACAACTTAGATTATTAAGATTTATTCCCAACTTCTATGTGAATAGAAGAGTATATACTCTAAATATTAAAAAAAAATATTTTTAAGAATACAATTAATATATGGTTAGTATTCATGGGACGTAGTCTCGTATATCAAGATTTTTGGCAATTAAAGTTCTTACTTCTAGTCTAATGTTTATATACTCAAAATTTGAAAATATATCTTTATATTTAAATAACTTTTTAATATTTTTTGTAACAGAATCAACGGATTCTTCTATTTTAATCACTTTCCCTTGTATTTTTTCTAATAAATCTTTACCAGCTTATGTATGTAAAGAAAATTTAGCTCACTACTTGGCGGGGTTAATAGAAGGTGATGGAAGCTTAAATGTCCCTAAAATTATTAAAGACTCTTCAGGTAAAAAGAGAGTAGCAGGTATAGAAGTAATAGGAAATATTAAAGATAAACCAGCTTTTGAATTTCTTCAAAATAAATTTGGTGGGAATATTTATCTTACAAAGGGTAATTCTGTTAGGTGGAATATTAAAGACTTAAAATCAGTTGTTAAAGTAGTTAATAGTATTAATGGTAAACTTAGAACTCCAAAAATTCTTAGACTTCATAAAATGATTGATTTTCTTAATCTTTATTATGGTACCAATATTTCTAAACTACCCTTGGATAATAGTTCTTTATCTGTAAATGCATGGCTCGCAGGGTTTATCGACTCTGATGGGAGTTTTGCTATTAAAGGTTTTACAGGTAACCCTAGAACTTATATTGCTATTCAATTTTATTTAGCTCAAAGAAAGTTTGATTTAAGTGGTATTAGCATGGAAGAAATTATGCAAAGAATTTCTAACTTTTTAGATTGTAAGTTAAATACTAGAATATTTAAACTTAATCAAAAAGAATTTGATTCTTTTACTATCACAACTAGTAATAAAAATAGTAATCAAATATTGATAGACTATTTAAATAATTTCTCCTTACTAAGCTCCAAATATTTAGATTTTAGATGTTGGGAAAGAGCTAATTATCTATATTTTAATAAGTTACATAAAAATCCTGTTCATTATGAAGAAATTAAGTTATTAAAAAGTTATATGAATACAAAAAGAACTGAATTTAATTGGGATCATTTGGAACAATATAAAGATATAAATCAATAAAATGGTATTAAACATAAGAATTAATCATAATATTTTATTCAATTTAGCTTGAAGTAATTGAGTTATTTTTATGCCTACAGAAGCTGGAAAGGCAATAACAATGCTTCTGACAGATAGAAACTTTAATACTAGTTTCTACGATCCTGCCGGAGGTGGTGACCCAATCTTATATCAACATCTTTTCTTAAATAAAATAGATTATATATGTCCGATTTTATTCGCTTCTACTCAAATTTTAACTGTGGATAAAGAAAAAACTTTTGATTTTAAGCCTTTTTTTGCTAAATTTAAGGAATACTATCCTAATAATACAGAACCTTCAAAAGAATTTTTAGAATGGTTTATTGGTTTTACTGAAGGTGAAGGTTCTTTTATTTTAGCGAAGAGGGGAGATCTATCTTTTGTAATAACTCAATCTACTAAAGATGTACAAATTTTGAATTATATTAAAAATAATCTTGGATTTGGTAAAGTAATTAAACAAAGTATAAAAGGGAATACTCATAGATTTGTAATTCAAGATAAAAATAATCTATTTCTCATTTGTTTATTATTTAATGGAAATATGGTATTTTCAAGTAGAAATGCAAGATTTTTAACTTTTCTTTCGACTTTTAATGAAAAACTATTAAAAATAAATTTGCCTATTATTATACCTAAAATTAATACTATTCTACCTACATTAAATGATGGTTGGATTTCAGGAATAAGTGACGGAGAAGGTTGTTTTACTTCTTCATTACTTTTAAATTCTAGTGCTTATAGAATAAGATATATACTAACTCAAAAATGGGAATCAAATAAATATGTCTTAGAATATATTAGTACTTTATTTAACCAATCCATAACATCAGTATCTCCTCATTCTGCTAAAAATGTTTATGAATTAAGAGTTAATGGGGTAAAAAATATAAAAAATTTATTTCCTTATTTTGATAAGTATTCTCTAAAAACTTTGAAAAAAGAAAGTTATAATAAATGGAAAATACTTTGTCAAAGATTAGAAAAAGGAGAACATTTAAATAATATAAGTAGAAAAGAATTAATAGATCTTTCAAAATCAATAAACAAACATATATAAAATATTCGGGAAAAAAGGGTGTGGTTTAGCCAAAGCTAATAAAATCAGTTTAAGCAGATGAAAAAGTAAATAAGACTTTTACTGATGAATACTTAAATAATAGTATACCATAACCCTAGTTTTTGCTAGATTATTTATTGTGCAAATTCTTAGAGAGAAACAAGAAAATGCAAAAGCTATGCTAGTGGAACGGTCAAAGCTACCCAGGCCAAGACCGTCGGTTTTCTAAGAGACCGCTACAGACTGCTTCACTGGTGGGTGGCTGAAATGCTGCTTAATGTACAGTCGGATTCCTCTTCCATTTGACCTTATTGTGGAAGGCAGAAAAATAAATAATTTCTCTGGTTTTATAGCTGAGGGTGAAGAAATGGCTATAGAATAAGGAATTGGGTTCTTTGGTCACCCAGAAGTTAAAGATATAGGCTTCTTAACGTTGCTGTATGCTGGAACCACTCCGCTATTTAGTTTTAAACACTCCATCTTAAATGAAACAGTAAAAGAGTTAAAACAATGGAGTCAATCAGCAGGTAACAGTTTTGTGAATCAAAATGGAACCTCAGAGACTTTACGCAACGAAACTGTAGTCAAAACAGAAAATGTAAAACTTATTTCTGATCATGTACCTAAACATTTAAAACCAGTTAATGATGAGTCATTTGGTCATTATTTAGCCGGTTTGATAGAAGGAAGTGGTCAATTTAATAGTCAACAACAACTTGTCATTGAGTTTAATTTCTTGGATGCTTCCTTAGCTTATTACATAAAAAATAGATTAGGTTTTGGAAGTGTTAAGAAAGTGAAAGATAAAAATGCTTTTCTTCTTGTAATCTCCGCTAAAAAAGGAATAGAAAAAGTAATCCATTTAATCAATGGAAAATTGAAAATTGATTATATATATAACCAAATAATTCAAAATATACTAAATCATAGTAGTTATGCTAATTTAAAAAAAGAAATTGATTTTAAATTAAATTTAAATAAAGATTTAAAAAACCACTGGTTAGCAGGGTTTTCTGAAGCAGATGCTAGTTTCCAAATAAAAATATCTCATCCTAATAATAAAATTGAAGTAAGATTAAACTTTCAAATCAATCAAAAAAATAAAGATGTTTTATTATTAATTAAAGATTTTTTAGGCGGTAATATAGGATATAGAAAAAGTCAAGATACTTATTTCTATAGTTCAACCAGTTTTGGTTCCGCTAAAAATGTAATTAATTATTTTGATAAATGTCATTTATTATCTAGTAAACATGTAAACTATTTAAAGTGGAGAAAAGCATATTTAATTATTCAAAATAAAGATTATTTGACGGAAAATGATCAAGATAAATTGATTAAATTAAAAAATTCAATGGATAGGTTAAGTGATGCTACAGTTTAAGATAGAGTCCTAACAAGGACGTAAGTTCTTGAGTATTCATGCAACTTCCCCCTATTCAAGGGGGTGAATAGATTATTTTAACTATTCGATGAATCAAAATTTTTGTTATATTTTAATTATCCCTGGTTTCGGTATTGTAAGTCATGTTGTGTCTACATTCTCAGGTAAACCAATCTTTGGTTATTTAGGAATGGTCAATTATAGGCCCACATTAATTAATAGTTATGTGAATCTTCTTTATATGCTGGGAATCTCTAAAACCTTAAATACTAGTGAACATTTGTTTTACAGTAAAAAAGTTAAGGATATTACAATGAGCAATCAGCAGGAAACCAAATCTTTATCTCAATTAAAAATAAAGAGAGTAGGATCCTCAGAGACTACACAAGAAGGATCTCTCATTGTACAACCCAAAGTCAAAGAAAGATTAAGATATAGTCCGACAAATATAAAAAATAATAACTTATCTCTAAATAGCTTAAAGTCATTATTTATGAATAAGTTATTAAAAGTAAGAAAAATTAATTTATGTCATTTATCTATTCATCATCATCATTTTTCTACTATCTCTAGACACCAGGATGCTAATAATGATAAGATAAATCCTTATTGGATTACTGGTTTTGTTGATGCTGAAGGTTGTTTTTCTGTTATTATTGAAATATCAAATATAACAAAATGGAAAGTAAAAACTTCATTTGAAATAAATTTACACATTAAAGATGTAGACATTTTACACAAAATAAAATCTTTTTTTGGTGTAGGTGCAATATATTTAAGAGCTAATAAAAATATAGCAGTATATAGAGTATCTAAAATTGAATCTTTAAGAGATATTATAATACCTCATTTTAAAGTTTATTCTCTTATTAGCCAAAAATCTATTGATTTTTATTTTTGGTGTAAAGTTATTGAAATTATTTCAAAAAAAGAACATTTAAGTAATTCAGGGTTTTTAACTATACTTACTTATTATGCATCTATTAATAGAGGTGTCTCTAAAAAAGTTTTAATGTATTATCCTCATATTAAACCAGTTATAAGACATAGTGTAAATTTACCTTTAAACTTAAATCCTCATTGGGTTTCAGGTTTTGTCTCTGGTGATGGAGGGTTTTCTATTATTATTAGACCATCTAAAAGTTATAATTTAAAACAACAAGTGTCTTGTAGATTTCATATAGCACAACATATTAGAGATATTGAACTTATGAATTTATTTTCTAAATTTTTTAATTGCGGTACTGTTTATGTAAGAACAAATTCATCAGAAAGATGTGATTTTGTAGTTCAAGACATAAACTTGTTAATATCTAAAATTATTCCTCATTTTGATATTTATCCTATTTTAAATTTAAAATATAAAGATTATATTTGTTTTAAGAAGGCTTTAAATATTATTCAATCAAAACAACATTTAACACAAGAGGGTTTAGATTTAATTAAAACGTTAAATTTAGAAATGAATTCTAATAGATTAAAATAAATTTTTAATTTCTTACTTAGATTTGTAGCTATGCTATGTTCTCTATTGGAATTTTAGGATTCTTAGTATGGAGTCACCACATGTTCGCTGTTGGTTTAGATGTAGATACTAGAGCATACTTTACAGCTGCTACAATGGTAATTGCTGTACCTACTGGAATTAAAATCTTTAGTTGGTTAGCAACTTTATACGGTGGAAGTTTAAGATTTACTACACCTTTATTATTTACTTTAGGTTTCTTAGCATTATTCACTATAGGTGGGTTAGAACACTCTTGTTAGCTCACTTTAAAGGCTACTATATGCTGGGAACCTCTAATAACTAAGATACTCTAAATTGGGAAAATTCTATTTAAGTAACAAAGCTTAGTTTTGAGCAATCAGCAGGTAACCAACGCACAATGGTTCTTACGTAAGATCCAAGCATGTTAGTAGGAACCTCAGAGACTATACGTGGCCATTATTTTCTTTGGGTAGCTCTAAAGAAAATAATAAGAGATAGTCCAAAAATAATAAAATATTTTATTATTTAGTAATTATGTGTGAACACATCTTTGAAATTTTAAATTCTTTTGTAATTATAAACGAGCCTTTTCCATATTTTGATATCGGATGCTCAACTTGTTTTTTAAGTAAAATTGTAGAACAAATAAAACCAATCAAAGTTTATAATAATTTTAAGGAAGATAGAGACCAATTAATGAGAGATCACAAAGAAAAAACAGGAGTTTACTGTTTAGTCAATCTAACAAATGGTCATATTTACATTGGTAGTTCTATTAACCTTGCAGTTAGAATGAGAAATTACCTAAACACTACTTTTTTAAAAAACAAAAGAAATAAAAATATGCCTATTATACAAGCATTGTTAAAATATGGGCAAGATAATTTTGCTGTTTTAATTGTAGAATATGTAGATGTTGAAATTTTAGCTATTAGAGAAACTCATTATATTACTCAGTTATTACCTTATTATAACGTTTTAAAACAAGGTTATTCTTCTTTAGGCTATAAACACACAGAAGAAACCAAAAAAATGCTTACTGAATTAGCTAAGAATAGAGTACATTCTTCATCTACAAAAGTTTTAATTTCTAGAGCTTTAGTTGGTCAAAATAATCCTTTTTACAATAAAAATCATTCTTTTGAGTCTAAACTAAGAATGATAGAAGCTAATTCTAAATATTCTGTTTATATTTATAATTCATTTAGAGAATTATTAGTTGTTTTTCCATCAGTTAAAACATTAGCTAAATTAATTAATTCAAATCATTCTACGATAAAAAATAATATTCAAAATGGAACATTGTTTAGAGGAGAATGGTATTTTAGTTATTTACCATTTAATTTGACTGATACACCTTTAATCTCTAATTGGTGTTCAAATGAATCTAATAATCTTATCTTAGAAATAATTAAACATTCTCATGTTAAAAAGGCTATTTTTGTTTATAACATTAAAAAAGAATTTATACATAAATTTGAAGGTGTAACACACGCTCAGAAAGAATTAAATATTAATCATGATGTAATAAAAAAACATGCATTACTAAATATACCATACAACGGATATATTTTTAGTTATGATAGATTGAAAGATTAATTGACTGTTTAATACTTCAATTTTAATATTCTTTTTAATATTATTTTTTCTATTTTTGTAACAGGAGTAGTATTAGCTAATGCTTCAATGGATATAGCATTACACGATACCTACTACGTAGTAGCTCACTTCCATTATGTATTATCAATGGGAGCTGTATTTGCTCTATTTGCTGGATTCTATTTCTGGACTCCAAAAATCATAGGTTTAACATATAATGAATTATTAGGAAAAATTCACTTCTGGACATTATTTGTAGGGGTTAACTTAACATTCTTCCCTCAACACTTCTTAGGAATATCTGGAATGCCTAGAAGAATACCAGATTATCCAGATGCTTTCGCTGGATGGAATGCTGTATCTAGTTTAGGGTCTTTAATCTCAGTAGTGGCTACTGTATTATTTGGTTATATTATTTACGATATCTTTGCTAATGGTAAAGCAGTTAATAATAACCCTTGGTTAGTGCCTTCATACTTTACTTCTACAAATGAATTTAATAATGAAGCACAAACAGCTAATACATTAGAATGGTCAGTACAAAGTCCTATTCCATTCCATGCATTTAATATATTACCTGTACAATCTTAAATTAAAGAATTTTGGTATTGTTAAATACTTTGGGTATTAATCTAGATGAATCTGCCCCCTTAAAAGTTAAGTTGTCTTTCTTTTTTTTTTTAACTTTCAATCATGATTTTATTAAATGTTATAAATATTTGTATATATTTGTTATCAATTTATATTGTTAGTCAAGATAAAATATTAAGTAAAAAGAAAAGTATTTTTTATACTTAAATTATTAAGATATTATAAAAATATTAGAATAAATTTTATTATTATTGAGTTTATATTATTATATATATGTTAAAGTATTATGATTAGTGTAAGTTATGGACTAGTTTCTTTTTATATACAAATTAAATGAATTTATAATTTAAATTAACTAAAATTTTTATTTCAAAGATTAATAAATAAATCTTTATTTTTTAAGTATTTTAGTTTTATTTTGTAGTATTAATTTTATTACTTAAATGAATCTTAACTTTAGACTTAAATAATTATAATATAAAAACTAATTTACAATTGAAATTTATTCTTTTTAGGTTTCCATCAAAAATTTTTAATGAGATCGATATCTTAATAATATTCTATGAAATATTACCCCCTCCACTCTCTAAAATAGAGTCCTGTAATCTATTTTAAACTCTTTCTTATTTAAAATCAATATATTCAGTTTAAATCACTTTACAATTTTCAAGAAATGAAAATGATACTCAAATTCATTGAATAAAAATGAATTTAAAATAAATAAATAAATTATGCTTATATCATTATTACTTGTGCCTTTAATCGGGTCTCTGTTATTACTATTCATTCCAGAAAATAATTCTCAAAATGAAGGGAGAATGAAAGTAATAGCTTTATCAACATCTTTAATTAATCTATTCATTTCTATTTTATTATGGGTTCAATTTGATTCAAATATAAGTGGATATCAATTTATATTGGAATTTAACGAATTAAGTTTCTGTCATTTTAATATAGGAATAGATGGGATTTCATTATATTATGTGTTATTGACAACTTTTATAACACCAATAGCATTGTTATCAAACTATAAAAATATATACAAAAATGTTAAATACTTTTTAATTTCATTCTTAATTTTAGAAACTTTACAAATAGCATTATTTGTAGTATTAGATTTATTCTTATTTTATATCTTTTTTGAAAGTGTATTACCTGTATTATTTATCATTATTATAGTATACGGTTCAGGTGTGAATAGAATAAGAAGTGCTTTATTATTCTTTTTATATACTTTAGCTGGATCTTTATTTATGTTATTAGCTATTTTACAAATTTATAGTTATGTAGGTTCTACAGATTTCCAATTTATATCATTAAATGAAATAAGTTTAGAAAGTCAAAAAATTTTATGGTTGTCACTCTCCTTCAGCAAGAGAAGTTTTAGTAATGTTCTTTATAAACCTTTTTCACAATACCGAATCCCTTATTTAACACTAATCAAATTTAAGGGAGTACTAGCATTAACCAATCGTTTCTATCATAGTGATTCTAATTATAATCAATTTAATCTAAACCCTGTAAAAGTTTACGAAAATGCAGATATTTCAAAGTTTGATATTATTTCTTACAATAAAAATAAATCGGGAGTATACAGATGGGTAAATCTTTTCACGGGAAAAAGTTATATCGGATGTTCTGTTAATTTAAGAAATAGATTTTATGATTATTACAATTTATCACATTTAGAAAAACGGAAAAAAAATTCAATTATATACTCCTCTTTGTTAAAAAATGGATATTCAAATTTTAAATTGGAAATATTAGAATATTGTGATAAATCGATTGTACGGGAAAAAGAAAATTATTACATTAATCTACTTAAACCTGAGTATAACATTTTAAATAATGCAGGTTTAGGTTATACTCATTCAGAAGAAGGTTTAAAAAGAAGATCAGTTTATAGACACTCAAATTTGACTAAGATTAGAATTAGTAATGCTGCTTTTCTTCGTAAAGAAAACCAAGGGAAATTAACTACAAACCACCCTAAATTGAGTGCGAGCCTATCACCAAAATTGGAAGCACATCTAGCTTCTTTAAATTTAAAGAATAGTTACAAAGTTGAAATAACTAATATAGATACTAATGTAACAAATTCTTATGGTTCTATTAGAAAAGCAGCTGAGGCACTTAATTGCAGTCATAATACTATAAGAAAACATAGTATAAAACAAATAATACTTAAAAATAAGTATCAAATAAAAATTTTTTGTTTAACTGATAAAAATGTAGAAAAAGACATTACCAAAGACATGACCAACAGATTAATTCATTCAAGTAATAGCACTTTAAATTTTGGGAGAGAATGTAAAAGTTTAGTCGTTTATTTGTCTCCTACTTCTATGGGCTCTACCCTAAAATATAAGGGTTTTACCTCAAAACTTAGGGAAATGTGTCAAATTCCTGTGCATTTACATTCTATCATATTGGGGGTTCTTTTGTCAGATGGCTGGTTATATAAAAATAAATCTGGTAAAACTTTATTGGCCCTAAAACAAACTAATTTTGAATATCTTTGGTTAGTTTATACTAAACTTTCTCATTACAGTAGATCACTACCTATTACAACTAAAACATCTCTTAACGGTAAAAAGTTTACCAGTGTTATGTTTGCTACTAGAGTTTATCCTTGTTTTACCGAATGGTATAATATGTTTTACCAAGAAGGAAAAAAAGTAGTGCCTTTAGATTTATATAATATGTTAACTTATGAAGCATTAGCCCATTGGATTATGGGAGATGGTACTAAAGTTAATAAAGGTCTGACTCTCCAAACTCAATCATTTACTATTCAAGAGTGTGTATATATTATAAGTATATTAATACATAAATTTAACTTAAAATGTAGTATACATATGCAAAGAAATCAACCGACTATTTATATTTCAAGTAAATCTATGGAAAAACTTAGACCTTTAATAATACCATATATGTGTAGTAGTATGATGTATAAAATAGGTGTAGACTCCAAATAAATTTAAAGAACAATGATTTTATTACTATGAATTATTTCTGAGTGGCAAACTCGAGAGACCTCTTAAAGTGAGAATAAGTAATTACTTTAAGAATATCGTCGAACTAAGTCAATGGTTGGAAACTATCATTGTAAAAGCGTAGAGGCCAAACGCCACAAGATCATCTAAGTAACAATAAAATTGTTATATGAGATTTTAAGAAATGGTCCGGTTCACCGGTGACGGATTTTAGCTTAACACCTAAATAAGATATGAATACCATGTCCTCAGAACAGTATACAATCGTATTCATATTGAGAAGATAAGCCAGCTGTATCTGAAATGATAAAAGGCCTAACCCTGAGCATTTTTCTTAGCATTTGCAGTTAAAACACCATTATGGCCTTTAACTGGTTGGTTATATAGAGCTCATGCTGATAGTCCTTTAGCAGGATCTATTTTATTAGCTGGAACCATATTAAAATTTGCTACTTATGGTTATATTAGAGTTTTAATTAATTTATTGCCTGATGCTTCTCATTATTTTGGTCCTTTAGTTCAAACTATTGCTGTAGTTACTTTAATTTATTCATCTTTAGCTACTATTATACAACAAGATACTAAATCTTTAATCGCTTATTCAAGTATAGCTCACATGAGTGTAGTTATTTTAGGTTTATTCTCTAACAGTATTCAAGGTATTGAAGGTGCAATATTATTATCTTTAGCACATGGTTTTGTTTCTCCAGCATTATTCATTTGTGTGGGTGGTATTATCTATGAAAGAACAGGAACAAGAATTATACATTACATGAGAGGTTTAGTTACTTATATGCCAGTATTCACAATTCTATTCTTTATTTTTACTTTAGCTAATACCGGGGTTCCTTTATCTTTAAATTTCTTAGGTGAACAATTATCTTTAATTGGTATATGGAACCATAGCCCAATTGTAGCAGCTGTTGGAGCAACAGGTATTGTTTTATCTGCTTGTTATTCTATTTATCTTTATAATAGATTATCATACGGATTATACTCTCCTCACTTAAAACCAGTACAAGATATTAGTAGATTGGAATTTAATTTATTAATAGCTTTATTAATACCAACAATAGTACTAGGTATATTTCCTAACGTTATTTTAGATTCTCTTCATTTATCTGTAAGTAGTTTAATATACAATATTGCTATTTACCCCCATATAAATGACCCATTAAATAATACAATAATTTTGTTATCAGTATTATATTTAAGTTCTGTAAATGGTAACGGAGATGGTAATGATCTTAATAACAAGATAAAAAATTTAAGTTTAAAAATAAAAGAAACAGGTAAACAAGATTTTTTCGAATGGTTTTCAGGTTTTTGTGATGGAGAATCAAATTTTTCAATAGATTAAAAAATTAAATACTTTAGTCATATTTAGATTTAGAATAGGAATACATATAGATGACATAAATATTCTAAGAAAAATAAAATTAGAATTAAGTCAATTGGCAAATAAAGAAATAGGTCAAATTATTGAATATAAAAATTATGCTGTTTTTTATTTAAGTAGATTTGAAGATCACAGAGATTTAATAATTCCTTTGTTTTTTATTTATCCTTTAAAAACTAGTAAATATTTAGATTTTAATGATTTTTGTGAAGCTATTAACATTAAAAGTAATTCTACACCTTCAAAAAGAAAAGGTGATTATATTATATCTCCCAAAGATATGGATACCATTATAAATCTTAAACAAAAAATTAATTCCAAAAGAATTAAAATGATTAGAACACCAAATAGTTTTATTAGCCCTAATTGGTTAATAGGATTTATAGAAGGTGAAGGTAGTTTTTTTATTAATAACACAAAAGGTAGTTTTATACCTGTATTTTCTGGTAAAATACTAAAAGTAAATTTATTATTGAAAAAATAAGTGAATTTGTAGTAAATTTACCTTTTAATATACCGAGAGGTGTGATTGTCTCAGATCAAACACTAAAATTAGCTAAACTTAGCTATATAACATTCAAAGAAAAACATAAAATATATGTACATTCTTCAGACAAACTTATAAAAACTTTTTTTAGTGTTCTTATATTTTATTTTTTATAATTTACTACCCTTTTTAGATAATAAAATTTTTTATACTAGAAAATTTCTTCATTTTCAATATTGGTCTATAATTATAAAATTCAAATTGGCTGGTAACCTAAAAACAGAAAATGGTAAGGGCCGCAATCAAAATATGAATAAAGCTAGTTATTCTAATAATATTAATAAAAGTATTAATAGTTTGCTATTACCCGGTATTGATGAAATTAATAATTTAATTTTTAATACCAATATCGATAATTTAAATTTTAAGAATGGAATTTATTTTGATCCTTTTGTTATTTCAGTTTTACCTGAGGTTATTTTAGATTTTGAAAAAAAAAGGAATTTGGGTTTATGAAAACGATAAATTAGTTGAAGGCTCACCTTTTGTGTCTTTAAGACAAGCTGCTTTAGCTATAAATTCACCTTATTCAACTAAATCCTTTAAAGTAGACACAGGTTAAAGGAAAATATACTTTTTATTCTAAACCTAAAAATAATTTTTAGTTTTTATAGGATTATATTAAAAATTTAACAGAGAATGTTACTTTCTAAATAAAAATACGTATTTTTATTTTTTTGTTCTTACTTTAGGTTTTATTTTTATAAAGTTTCTTCCCTGGTAAATATGATTGGTTTATAAAAAGAAAAAAAAAATAAGTTAATCTCCCCTTTTTTTAAGATTATAAAAAGACTTAAATGATAAAAATTGTTGTTTCCCTATAAAAATATTTGCCTATATTTTAAATGTATGTTCATCTTTTATTTCAATGTCTTGAAATATTAAATTTTAAGGCAGTAATTAAATAATAAAAGAACTAGTATTGATAAAACAATCAATATTAAATCAAGCAATCATAAAAATAAATTTAAAAATAAATTTAAAAATAAATTTAAAAATAAATTTAAAAATAAAAATTAATATTATAATTCACTATATTTATATATAGTTTATTTTATTAGTAATAAGTAAAGGATGTCAAATTTTGATATTCTTACTATAAGAATTTACTTGTTTATAATCTAAAATTTTAAACTAAAACAATATAAATGATAAAACAAGGAGTAATGATCTTTTTAAGTATCTTAATTTTAATAGTGGCAATTGCCCTTCCATCCGTTAATCAAAATATAAGAAGTATCTTATATGTAAGAATATCTTCTATAATATTTATTTATGCCGGAGCATTAGCATTTAATGCTTTCTATATTCAGTCAATTGGATCAGGTATAGGTATATATAGTGGATTATTCCAAGTCACAACCATCTCTCAATTATTAGAAGTAATAATTTACATCAATAACAGTTTTTCCTCTTTAATTTATAATATTGTTTATGACGATTCTTTATTATTTTTACTTATAATTCCGATTAAACCTGGAAAAGATAGTAAAGATAATAAAAGTTATACTATTACTAGTATTATTAAAAAAGTTGTACTTGTAATTATTTTTTTATTGACTTTATTTTCAATCATTGTAATATATAAAGGATTTAGTTTTAATCAAGCTATGGTGATATTAGATCACATTACATCTAATAGCACAGTAGTTTACTTATCTTATAAAGTCTTATTAGCTTCGGTCTGGTTTTTGATCGGGTTAAATTCCTATCTATATGTATTACCTAAATCTATAATTAATAAAATTAATAGATTAAGTATACTGGAATTATTTTTAATGTTATTTGCATTATTTATGATTTCAGCGGTTATCAAATCTTTAGCTTATGATTACTTTCCACCATTGTTCCAGGACTTTAGTACTTATACTTGGTTAGGGGAGGTTAAATCTACACCATGTAGTACACCCGAATTACCTACACCCTCAAATCCTAGTTCATCTAATACTGATAATGTAGGTAATGCCGCGATAATGGCTTCGGCAATCACAGGGGCCTATCAAATAGCCAAAAGAGTTCCCACAGTAGCAGGTAAAGTAGCAACTGTCGCAGCAGGAGTAGGGGTGGGTGCAGCTGGAATTGTAGCTAAAAATATTTCAGATAATATTAGTGCTAACGTAGGTAAAAAAAATTTAATCATTAATAGTAATTTTATTGATAGTGTCAAAGATAGCTTACATTTAACAGGTAATGACGCTTTAGACTTATTAACAGTTATTCAATATTTCCAATTATTGCAGTTAATTATAATTGCTTTAATTTGCTATAATATCTTCTTTACTCATGTGAACTTAGGTAAATTAGAGGCTTTCTTATCTAGAATTTTACCTATTATAATGGTAAGATGGTACATTAAAGCCATAACTATTTACCAGAAATCTGGTTTCATTATACTTATTTGTCTGATTATCTTGTTAGCTATCTCTAACTATTTTTCTTATTATTACTTAGGGTTTTTCATTGACAATTTAGATGGCATCATTGCCTATTACTTTAAAAATTAATATATCGCCCCCTCCCCTATTTATTTACTTTACTTTGCAATATCAAATTACACAAATAGACGATTATGTTCTAGTTTATAATCATTTAAAGGTAAAAGTTCTTAATTCATATTGACGAATATTAGTTTATCTAGTTGGTTAAGATTATCTATTAAATTTATTTTTTTTTAACCTATTATTTTTTATATTGGTTATTCTTATTTTTTAAGAGGCTTTTTATCTTTTTATAATGGTATTTTTTTTATTAAATTATTTATTAGTCTCATAATAGGTTTCAATATTTTAATTGATATTTTTATACTATATTTTATATATAAATGTTCAAAAATTAATAAAATGCCAATGTATTCTAAAATTTTACCATCATTCTTTAAAAATAAATTCATTGATTTATATGAGATAAGTCAACTAGAATAGAATGAGAGAGATATAATAGTCAATTATTTTATTAAGTCATTGTTATTTTTAACAATATTATTTTTAATATCTATAATAATTATATTAGTAGATGTAAATTTGATTTAATAATATTAATAACTTCCCCCTATATTTATCTAACTATCCTTTTGCTTATGTATGATATATTGTTAATTATATATTATATAGTCTTATTATTAAATATTTAATCTTATCATTTCTATAAATTTTTTCTCTACTTTATTAGTCTTATATCTCCAATAAATTTTTTATTGTTTATAAATGAAAATTATTATTGGAAGATTAAAATTTTTAGATTATACACTTAGTTATGTTTACTCCTATTTTAGTTAATTAGTATAAGTATTTTTTTTTCTTTTGCCTATTTAATGTTAACATTTTAGTAATATATTTATAAAATATTTATAAAAACTTAAAACCAAATAAATGATATACTTACTTATTAAATAATTATACATTACTTTGTTTTTTTTTGCTAAGCTATTTCTGCTTTCAAAGTACTTGTGTTACTTATTTTAATCTTTGGCTGTTATATTTGTTTGTTAAATGTTATCAAAATTTTAATATTTTAAAAATAAGTCTGATAAAACATTACTCTAAAAGAGTATTTAATATTAAAGGGGATATCTGATAATTGGTAATCAATTGTAGTTGCATTACAAGTATGATAGTTCGAGTCTATCTATCTCCATATAAACTATTATAAAACCTAATGATAGTTAGCTTCAGTTGCTTAATGGTAAAAGCGTTAATTTGAAGCATTAAAGAAGTGAGTTCAATTCTCTCCTGAGGCACTATATCTTATTTTTATAAATAAAAAGTTTATAAAAAGTAAGTTAGCCAAAATAGTTTAAATGGTTAAAACGGATTCCTTGTAAGAATCTAATACTGGTTCAATTCCTGTTTTTGGCTTATGAGTTGTAGTTTAATTTGGGAAAACACCATTTTTTGGTGGTGGCTTATATCAGTTCGAATCTGGTCAACTCAGTATGAATATTCTCTACGGAGAATTAATATATAGTTAAATTCTAAAATAAAATATATAATTTATATTAATAGTTTATATTAGGAAACAGAACTCGATTGGTTGAGTGTCTCCCTTTTAAGGAGAATGGTCTTGGTTCGATCCCAAGTGTTTTCATACTTATAAAAAATAGGATATAATAATTTTATATAATTAGATAATGTAAATTAAATAATTATGTTTTTATTTTATAAGAATTAATATTTAGGGCAGGTGATCCGATTGGTAATGGTGGTTTTCTGTAAAAAAATTGGTTTATACCGTAAAAGGTTCGATTCCTTTACTGCTCAATTCAATTTTTAATTATTCTTATTAAGACTGTAGCATAATAGGTTAATGCAATTCGCTCATAATGGATCTTATAAGGGTTCAATTCCCTTCGGTCTTATTTTATTATAAAAAAAATATTAATTATATTTTATTTTTAATATTATAGATAAATTTGTATATTTTCTTTAAAGGGCATTTGGTCGAGTCTGGTTTATGGCGCTTATCTTGAAAATAAGTACTTCTAAAAAAAGTCGTGAGTTCAAATCTCACAGTGTCCGATCAAATAAAATAACTCAAAATCATTATAATCACTTTGAATATTAAAAAAATAATAAAAAAATTTTACAAAAAAAAAATAAATTAGTAAAAGAGGTAATATTAGTTTAATTGGCAAAATAACGTCTTGTGGCGACGCTGTTCAGAGTTCAAATCTCTGATTTTACCCTTTAAATATTTAGAATGATATAGAGTCATTCATTTATCTTAAAAGAGAGTTAAGATAGTTAAAACTGGGATTAACTCATTTAATTTAGTAAGGTTATAAGTATAAATAAAATATAATAGATACCTGAAGGTATGGTATAAAAAAAGAAGTTTTCTTTTTCAAAATACAGTAAATTTACATATAAATTATCAGTTCTAACACTTTAGTTTGTTTATTTTATTTTTATATTAATGTGCAATATGATGACCTATATTTACTTATGAATTTTTATAGTAAATTCAGTTCCTATTTACAAAACTATTCTTACAATTATCTAACTCCCTATCTCGATTAGCTGATATAGTTTAACAGGTTAAAACTTATCATTCATGACGATAAAATAAAAGTTCAATTCTTTTTATCAGCTTTTTGTTACCGATAAAACCTACTTTTAAGATAAAAGGAAAGTCATTATCTATTCTACCTCTTACTTTAAATTTCCACTAAAAATGTTTGAATTAATAAAAATTAGAATAATGCCATCAATTAAAAGTAATAGTGCTCAAATGGGTGGAGATTACTACTAAAATTTTTAACAGAATAAATATAAATAAAAGTTGAATTGAGATATAGAGACAGGGTTGTATTAAAGTTCACCGATTAATTACTAAATTCTTTATACTTAACAGAATTTAAAAGAATAGTAAAAGACATATTTATTATTTTTGTGATGGTGATATAACCTTCCATAGTTTAACTTTCTTAAAAAAAATTTTACTTTAAACTAATAAAACAAAGTATTAACATTGATTAATGAGAAATTTATCACAATGGATTTAGATGAACATTACCCTTATAACATTTTTATATGGAAATAAATATATCTGTTATATTTTAAATATAAAAGTATCTTTCCATTAAAATATTATTTGATAAGGAGTAATAAGCTTTATTAAGTAATATACAAATATAACTATATAATTATCCTATAAATATATCCTATTTATAGATATTTACTTTGTTTTATAGTAACAAGGATTTACCTTTATAAAATTTTTGTAAGGAATTCAAAAAATAAAAATTTAAAATATAACCAAAAAATGATAAAAAAATAAATAAACACACAATATGTTATTAAATACAAACCAATTAATGGTAAATTCACCATTAGAACAATTTGAAGTTACTAATTTAATAGGAATAAATGCACCTATATTAGGATATTTAAATATTACATTAACTAATTTAGGATTATACTCTTTATTAGTTTTATTTTTAATCATTGGAATACATTATGCTGGTAATAATGAAGTTAAATTAGTACCAAGTAAATGGTCAATTGTTTTAGAAAGCTTATATGCTAGTATCCATTCAATGGTAAGAGAACAATTAGGGAAAGAAGTATACTTACCATTTATTTACTCAATCTTCTTTTTCATCTTAATAGCTAATTTAACTGGTAATATACCTTATTCATTTACTATTACTACTTCTATTATAGTAAGTATTGGTTTCTCTTTCACTATTTTAATAGCAGTAACTATTTTAGGTTTAAGTATTCATAAATTACACTTCTTTTCATATTTTGTACCATCTGGATGTCCTTTAGCCTTAGTTCCATTATTGGTACTTATCGAAAGTGTATCTTATCTGGCAAGAGCGCTTTCATTAGGTATAAGACTGTTCGCTAATATGTGTGCAGGACACACCTTAATGAAAATTTTATCTACTTTCCTTTATAAATTATTCTTAAGTGGACCTGTTGTAGCGGTACTTACTTTAATTCCGTTTACTGTTTTTTTAGCAATATGTGGTTTAGAATTAGCAGTGTCTTTAATACAAGCTTATGTATTCACATTGTTAACTATATCATATATCAAAGATGCTATTGAATTACATTAGTATAACAAACATAGTAATGAGAAAAGTAAACTTATTAAATCCTTGGACTGTAACAGGGTTAACTGACTGTTCTTTTTATGTAACGATATCAAAAAGTGTTAAAAATAAAATAGGATGGTCTGTTTCTATTAATTTCCAGATAGTATCCTCGGAAAATAGTGCTAATTTGCAAATGTTAGAACTAGTTAAATCTTTTTTTGGTAACATTGGTAATATATCTAAACACAAATCAGACAATACTTTAAGGTATACCGTTAGTGGTGTTTCAAATTGTAAAATAATTCAAACACATTTTTCAAATTACCCCTTATTAACATATAAATTAGTTTATTTCAATTTATGGACCATTGTTTTAGATATTATTGGGAAAGGAGAACACTTATCTCCAGAAGGTTTACTAAAAATAGTTAGTATCAAAGCTCAATTTAAAAAGGGGCTATCCAAGTTATTGTTAACCAGTTTCCCTAGTTATACTACTACTGTTAGACCAAACTTTAATCCAAATCTACCCTCAATGAATATTAGTTGGCTTTGTGGTTTCATGAGTGCAGATGGGCATTTTGCCTTGCATATAAGAAAAAACAGTAAATTTACTTTAGGTGCTAATTGTTAACCAATTATTTCTAGAAGCCAAGACGGGGTAAGTTTGATTACCTTAGAGTACATTGTATCTTTTTTAGGAGTAGGTAAAGTTACCAAATATTCCCATAAATAGAACAACTTATGTGTATTACCAGGCTTCTCTTAAAAACATTCAACATTTTATCAATAAGATAGAAGGAACTGATATAATAGGCTTGGGCCAAAGCACTAGATTTTGCAGATTTCTGTAAAGGAATTGAAATAATCAATAGGAAAGGGCATTTCACTCAAGAAGGGTTAAATGAACTTAAAACACTTTCTAGCCAGATGAACGCTACTAATTTTGAAAATTTTTAATTTTTATACAAGATATATTGTTAATTTAACCCAATTTAATTATGGTTATAAATTTAGTATAAGTTTAAAAAAATAAATTTTTTTATAAGTCAAATTTTAATATCCATTTAATTTTATGTTATAATTTTAATATAAAAGTATCTTTCCATTAAAATATTATTTGATAAGGAGTAATAAGCTTTATTAAGTAATATACAAATATAACTATATAATTATCCTATAAATATATCCTATTTATAGATATCTACTTTGTTTTATAGTAACAAGGATTTACCTTTATAAAATTTTTGTAAGGGATTCAAAAAATAAAAATTTAAAATATAACCAAAAAATGATAAAATAAAAATTTTAATATGTTACTTACAAATTATATAATTAACCTTCAAGATTTTTTTAATAGTTTTGGATTACATGCTTTTATAGATGTCTCTTTAGAAACTATGGTGATTATCCTTATTAGCATAATTATAACTGTATCCTCTATTACATTGCTCTCTGGAAGAGCTGGTAAAACATTAGATATCGGTGCAAAAGTGGTCGGTATACTCTCAGGGACTACCTATCTTGCAAAAGCATGGACTGGAAATGGGGAAGGCAGCAGCGGTAGTAACAATAATTCAAATAATAATCAATCAGATGATGATGATAAAAAAAAATCTGAGAACAGTGGTAAAAACGAGAATGATGGTGAAAACAACAATACAGAAAATACTTCAGATGATTCTTCTACAAATAAATAATAGTAAATCTCTTCATCTTTCTTTTTTGCTTCCTTTAATTTTAGGTAAATTAGATATTGATCCTACCCAATTACAAACAAATTTTTCTAATTATGCTTACGGTGTCTTTTTGTTAGGTTTAATTGCTTTACTATGTTTTATTAATGTCCTATTTTACATTACTATACATTATTTAATTCAAATAAGAAACTACGAACTAAAGTATCCTAATTTAAACAAGATAATTAATTATTATAAAAAATTTAATATGGTCTATATATTTATAGAATCTTTAATTTGTTTTGTGTGTTTAACTCTAATTGTTTTTTTTTCAATAGTATGTCTTTATACTTTAAATTAACAAAACATAAATTTATAAATTAAACTATTTAAATTTCTTTATTTATTAAATATCCCCCTTAAAGGTATTAACTTAAACTATTTATGAAATTTGCATTCTGGTTCTTTGTTAATATTCTTATTTAGCTTTAGTACCTTTATTAGTATTAATTGAATTAACTAGTTATTTAGCTAGAGCTTTCTCTTTAGGTATCAGATTATTTGCTAATATGGTTGCCGGTCATACTTTAATGAAAATTTTAGCAACATTCTTATATCAAATGTTTAATGCTAGTTTCATTGTAGCTATATTAACTTTAATTCCATTTACACTATTCTTGGCTATTATGACATTAGAATTAGCAGTATCTGTAATTCAAGCTTATGTATTTACAATTTTAACATGTTCTTACATTAAAGATTCAATTAATTTACATTAATCTTAAAATTGTATTCAGTCATTATATTCATTATTCACTTTTGAATAAATAGGAATATAAATAAAGTTAAAGAAGGGAAAGTATATAATTGCAACAATAATTATTATATTTCCCCCTTAATTGTGTCTAGTGCTTATCATAATAATAAATCTAAATATAATACTTCTATTAATAGACTTCCACGCTCACATTTTTCTACTCTGACGACTCCTATTAATATTAGTAAAGAAATATTGGATAATTAACAAAAAATAAACTATCAGTAGAACTATTAAATTCTTCATATTCTTTTTCTCCATGGTTTATAGTAGGTTTTAAAGCAAATTGTAATTTTGATATAGTAATCAGCCAAAAAACCAAAAAAAAAGTATTACTTAAAATTAGATTTAGTTTAATCTCTAAATATTTAGATATTGTACTTTTATGTGCGATTAAAATTTATTTTGGATCAGGTTCTTTATTAAAAAAAAGATATTCAAGTATTTACTTTAGAAATCCCAAGTCAAAAATCAATAAAAAAAAAATAAAATTATACCTTTATTTGATTTATATCTTTTAAAGGGTAGAAAATACTTTGATTATCTAAATTGGAGAGATAGTTTTATAGACTTTCAATTAAATAAAGATTTAAATTCTAGAATTGATTTAATAGAAATAATTAAATATAAAAAATCTAAACTTCATAATCTAAAATCAGAATTTAAATTACCTATCGAACACCTTAATAAATTTTACTGCCATTATATATCAGGTTTTGTATCTGGAGATGGTTCTTTTTCAGTAGTTACTGGACCTAACTGTTTTCACACTGGGTTTAGACAAACAGTCTTTTTAATAAGTCAACATATCCATAACAAATTATTATTAGAATATATTATTAGACATTTAATGTAGGATACCTAGAAAGTAGTAAAACTAGACCTGATGAAATAAATTAAGAATAGTAATCGGGTTTTATGCTTTAAAACAATGGATACATAATTTAAAACCGGTAAATTTATAGTTAGAAACCCTCCTTTTGATATATTAATTGGGGAACAAATAGCCAAAATTAGTACAAATGTTAATGAATTGGAGGATTCTTTATCTAAAATTAATGGCTCTGGTAATAATTTAATATCTAATTTTAATCTTAATACTTATTATGATTTCCCTAATAGTTTAACATTATTAGAAGAATTGGCTTTCTTACATATCCTTATTTTCATATTGTTACTAATTTCTATTTACTAATATTTTAATAGTTTTATTTGGAAATTAAATAATTAAATATTTTGATTTAGAAAATAAGTATCCCTCACTTTCTACTTTCTTTAAATTAAGAGCTAAGTTCCAACATTATTATTTCATGTGGAACGTTTTCTATATGTTTTCTATTTGCTTTATTGGTATCATACTAGATTTAATAGTTTTCTACTAAAATTTTATTAAGTTATTTAATATATGTACCCCTCTAAAACATTAAAACAAGTTGAATATCAAAAGTTTAACTTCAATTATTAAAATTAATTGTCTAATACTTATAGAGTTTTTTTTTATTAACCCACTTTTTTAGCTACAATTATTTCTAATTTTTCTTTCATTTGGTCTCTTTCGGGATGCTATTTATACCCCTCCTCTATTTTTATTCTTTTAAAAAAAGTAAGGGATAAAAGTATCGATGACAATATAGTAATAACATCAAACAGTAATTCAAAGGGGTTATTAAGGAAAAACTAGCAAATTTATAAAAAAGGAGGGCACAAGTCCAAAAGCCACAATTTACCAAAAGGTGATCAAGTTTCATTAGATTTATTTAATGTTGACAAAGAATGTAGGCGATCCTAAGGGAAACCTTTATATTTAAACTTCCCGAAGTAAAACATTTCATTAGGGAAAGGAAAGGAAATCAACCGAGACTCCGAAAGTAATGGCGAGTGAAATCGGACCAGCCTTTATTTTAAAAAATAAATTTAACAAAAATACACACCAGAAACCAAAGAAGGTAAGATAGTCCTGTATGTTAAATCTTTTTAAATTAATGTTTAAATAAGTATTATTAAATTAAAATTTATTTAAATAATGAGTACGACGAGAGTGAACTTGTCGGAATATAGGGGAACCATCCTCTAAGGCTAAGTATTTATAAATTTAGCGATAGTGAAAAGTACCGTGAGGGAAAGTTTGAAATAGTTATGTAATTTTAGACATAAATGAAATAGTTGAATTAGTAACTCTATAAGCAGTCGAAATTTATAATTATAAATGACGGCGTACCTTTTGCATAATGGGTCAGCAAGTTAATAGGAGTAGCAAGGTTAAAAGCCTTAGTGAAAGCGACCACACTAACTAGCTAAAAGTATTCTTAATTTCACAGATTTTAAGAATAGGATATCCTTCATAGTCATAGGGGCTAAGAAGTTAAATATTTTCTAGGAGTATAGTGATGGATAAGTTACTTCTATTAGACCCGAAGCTAGGTGATCTTCCTAAGACCAGATTATAATGGATCGAACGGGTGAATGTAGCAAAATTCTCCGAAGAGTTTTAGGAAGCGGTGAAATGCCAATCTGACCTAGTGATAGCTGGTTTTCTACGAAACATATGTAAGTATGACATCTAAACAAAATTTATGGTGGTACAGCACTGAGTTCCCAACTATTTCTTTTTAAAGAAAAGTTTAGGTTGCGGGGACGTCGAAAATCTTACCAATGGAAGAGAATCTCGGAATGACATAAATTGATGTTAGATATTCAGACTGCTCATGCGAAGTTGGGTAGTCAAGACGGAAACAGCCGAGAACACGAAACAAGGTCCCAAATGATTTTTAAGTGAAATGAAGGAAGTAATATATTGAATGCAGCTGTAAAGTGAGCCTGGTAGTCGCTATCTTTTAATAAACGTAATGTAACAACGTAGCAGCCTTATACAATAGAATATTACACCAAAAATTTAACGGGTCTCAAAAAATCAACCGATATCGTGTTTATTTTGAATAATAAAAAATTAATATTTAAAATACAGGTAGTAGAACATTCAGTATACTGATGATAAAACAGTGTTTCATTGTTTTTAGGTCACTGAAGAGAGAATGCTGACATGAGTAACGTAAAAAGAAGTTATAATACTTCTCGCCGAATACGAAAGGGTTGTAAGGAAAGGTTAAACCACCTTATGTTAATGCGGCCTCTAAGGAACAAAACCAAAGTTTTGTCTGATGAGTATGAATTAGAAAGTCCATTTTTAATAAAATTTAAAAAGGGACCAGGAAAAGAATATATTCTTAACTACCGTACCCTAAACCGACACAGGTTCGTAAGTAGAGTATACTAAGGCGTAGAGCTAAAAGTTGTTAAGGAACTCGGCAAGTTCTCCTCATAAGTTTGACGATAAGAGGAACCCTTTTAAAGGGTGGCACAAAATCGGAGGCCCCGACTGTTTACTAAAAACACAATTCAGAGCAATGATGAAAAATCATAGTATTCTGGATGAAATTTGCCCAATGCCATTAACATAAAAGAGGTTATGGGTAACTGTAACTGATTGAAAGTCTGGTTAATAGCGGTCTTAACTATGAGGATCCAAAGGTAGCAAAATAAATTGGCCATTAAATGTGGTCTGGTATCAATAGTGTAACGATGGTCTCACTGTCTCTACAACTTGCTCAGTGAAATTGAATTACCCGTGCAGATGCGGGTTGCCTCCAGGTGGACGGGAAACTTAAATTATATCTGGAATAAAATTAAAATGCGACTAGATAAGTTTACTATAATAATGTTGTGTAAACCAACCAGATAACCCATTATCTGAGCTCAAACAGCATGTTTTCGGAGTAATCCTAAATCATGAAGCCTGTTTATATGTAATTATTCAATATGGGAAAAGTGAATAAATTGAATATTTCATATAAGAGCTAGATACCTATGAACAATGTAATGTGAATTCACGTCAGAAGCGGTATGATTGATTGTAGAAAGACGTTCCCGTGTTTTTCTTAATGGGTCTAAATGTCTCATAACGTATAGTGGAGTTCTAAGGGTATCATTAAAGTATTATAGTAAAAACTAGGTAAGCCCAATAATAACCAATTTACAAGAATTAGTAATTGGAGGTTTATCTGCGAAGATAAATAGCTATTAGTGGGTATAGGAAATTCAAAAAAGCTAAAGTCTTGTTGTAATGACAAGGATAGGTTCAGTTGAACTAATCTGAAAGGATGCTGACTTTGAATTAGTGTTAAGTGATAATTGTTATAAATTTTTATTAGAAGTAATAAAACTGAAATTTTATTTCATTCTAGTACCAGCTCCAATTAATCCAAAGTAGGTTAACCCTGCACTAATGTATTTAGTATGCTAATAACATATTTAAATTAAATTAAAAAACTATGAATATGATAAATAGAAATTTTACTAAACCTAATCAAAATTTAATACCTTGGCAGGTTACAGGATTAACAGATGGTGAAGGATCATTTGTTTATTCTATAACTAATACAGGGAAAGGCTTAACAGGCCAAAAATTAAGTTTAGAATTTAAAGTAACACAAAAAACACATTCAGAAGGAGTACTTTATGAACTTAAAGAATATTTTGGGTGTGGTAATGTAGTTATAGATAATAGAAAAACAGATACTAAAAAATTTCATATTAATTCTTTAAAACATCTTTTAGAAAAAGTAATACCTCATTTTGATGAGTATCCTTGTCTTACTTCTGTGCCGCAGGCGGGGAGAATTAAATTATAAAGATTGGAAAAAAATTTGTCTAATCATGAGTAAAAAAGAACATTTGAACATATCAGGAATGGAAGAAGTAAACCAAATAGTATCATTAATGAATAAAAATAGATCTTTTGAAGATAAATATAACCATTGTAAATCTTTTTTAGGTTTATCTGATAATGAAGTAAATTTTAATTTACCAAATCATTGGGTACAAGGTTTTTTAACAGGTGAAGGTTTGTTTTATCATTATTTAAATGGTACAGTTATTAATCCTTCTCTTGAATTAGGTCAAAATAGTCATGATGTAGCTATTTTAATAGCGCTTAAAAAATTTTTCAATGGTGGTTATATAAAACCTAAATATAAATTTAATGATTTAGAAGAATGTAAAAGTTCAAGATCTCTAAATAGATTTATTCTAAGAAATACAGAAACTATTATCCAATTTGTAGATCAATATCCTATGTTAACTAGAAAACATCTAGATTACATAGATTGGAAAAAAGTTGTAGAGTTAAAAAATAAAGGTTTACATAAAACTGAAGAAGGTTTAGCCTTAATAAATGAAATAGTATCAAAAATGAATTCTAAACGTGATTAAATTCCTAGTTTAAAATTTTAAACAATTAACATAAACTTAATGCTTGAGCTGTATGCGATGAAAGTCGCACGTACAGTTCTTAGAGGATGTCAAAGTTGTAAAACTTGGCGGAGCCTCAACAGACCCTATGCAGCTTTACTGTAGTTAGCTATCATATTGATCTACAACAACCTTAGTTAATAGTAATTAGGGATGTCGAAGGACGGAAGATGGAATACCTTATGACTTTGGTTGGGTTAATATTTACCTTTTTAAGTCAGGTATCATATATGACTCAAATTTTTCTTTTGTTTATTATATTCGTATTCTGTTGTATAGTGTTATATGGTACGGAGCTTATAAGGGATAGGTGGCTAATTGGCAGTTTGACTGGGGCGGTCGTCTTTGATAAAGTAGCAAAGTACATCCAAAGATATTTATTTATTATAAGCAATCTTTTTTTAAAGATACTAACTAAAAATTCATAGTATTTGTATAAACTATGGACAATATAATTTATTATATTTTTATTAACTTAAGGTATAGCTAGAAAATTGAATGGAAATCAATCAACCAATGTGAAAGGTTGTAATCGGCGTAATGGCGGAAAGCATGCCTAACTGAAAGACTTAGAAGTCGACCAGATACGTAAGTAGGGCATAGTGACCCTTCGCTATATTATGGAATAGACGGGGATCAATCGATAAAATAAAATAAAAAGAAGTTTATGTTTCACCGTAAGTGTGCCCCTGGGGCCCTCAAAACTTAGAATTGGTTTAAATGGTGGTATCTTCGTCTAAGTTGAGGAAAAATAAGAATTCCACTATTCTATTTTAATATAAAATAGAGCATGCTTAGACGCTTACAAAAAAAAAATAAAAATTAATTAAAAATGAAAATAATAAGCGAAAACAACTTAAATATGAATTTGTTAAACTTATCTTTAAATAAATCTGGTATCTATCTAATTACTAATTTGGTTAACGGTAAAAAGTATGTAGGAAGTTCTGTAGTTTTAAAAAGAAGATTTAAAGAATATTCAAATCCTCTGTATATTACTAGAAATTTAAAAAGAGGTAATAGTAAACTACTTAATGCTCTTTTGAAGTATGGTTACCTTAATTTTGAATTTAAAATATTAGAAACTATTGAGTTTTTACCTTCTAAGACTAAATCAGAAAGAAGAACATTACTCTTGGAAAGAGAACAATATTATATGGATGAAATTAAACCAGAATATAATATTAATCTAAAGGCTGGTAGTAACTTCGGAAGAGTTTTTTCTGAAGAAGTTAGAAAAAAAATGAGTTTGGCTAAATCAGGTAAACCTGGAAATAAAAAAGGAGCTGTTTTATCACCAGAATCAAGAGCTTTATTTAGAGAGAAAAGTGGAAAGGCCAAAGGTGTAGCAATGCTAAATGAAAATAATAAAGTATTAAGTTATTTTAAATCTATTCAATTAGCTAGTGAAGCCACAGGAATATCTAGAATTAGAATAAGTAGATGTGCCAGAGGTATTAGAAAAGAATTAAGAGAAAACGGAAAAGTATTTAAATTTCAATATTGTGATCTTTAATCATAAATTTTACTACTTTAATTTATTTAGTAACTTTTGTCGCTTTAATTAGCAATAATTAAAAGAAAATTGGGTTAATTTCAAGGATATCTCTATCTCCCTTTAGTTCCTATATCCCATCTATGGTGAAAGGTGAAAAGGGGAGGGAGACAATTTGAAGCGAAGCTGCTATTAACTGTACTTTAATTTTTGTATTAGCAAAAATAAGTATGATAGTAGAACGTTCAACGACTAGTGGGTGAGTTCAGTTAACAATAATCCCACCACGAACGCCCTTCAACTAGTCTGTAATAGTTGATGACATAGTCTGAACCATTTAGTGATAAATGGATACTTAAGATAAAGAGCTTAAGTGATAACATAATTGAAAAGTTACGCTAGGGATAACAGGCTGATAGCTGGTGAGAGTACACATTGTCCCGGCTGTTTGGCACCTTAAATACATTGGGGAGTCTAAATAGAAATATTTATATAGTAATTGGCTATATGCTGAAACACCCTTAAGCTTTAAGTACTCATTTATTTTTAAATAATAAATTGTAATAATCTTAATGATTGGGCAATCAGCAGGGAAGTTACTTATTTAGGTAATAGCAACTGTAAAATTTGTAACCCCTCAACGACTACACGCCAACATCCAGTAGCAACATAAAGGTATTCTTATGCTGGATGAAGATATAGTCTAATCTTAATTTAAAAATTAAGCTCTCAATCCTATTAATTATAAAGGTAAGAGGGGGTATATTTTTTATATACTAATATTGCGATGTCGACTCAACCTATCCTCCGGGGGTAGAAGCTTGGAAGGGTTCGGCTGTTCGCCGATTAAAAGGTTACGCGAGTTGGGTTTAATACGACGTGAGTCAGTATGGTCCCTATCTTCTGGAGGGATAAATAGTAAAAAGGGGCAGACCTTCTAGTACGAAAGGATCAATAGGCTGTGTTTCCCTAGTGTACCAATTGTAATTCTCTGTTTTTTAATTTTTAAAAAAGATTAAAGAAAGATTAAAGCATAGTTGGGTAGCCACAAACATGATAGATAAGCGCTGAATGAATATTAAGCAGGAAGCTATCCCCTAGATACTATCTTATTGATTATCTTTTTAATTAATAATTTTATTAATTTTCTATTTAATCAATGTGAATAAGAAATAGAACATTTCTAAATAGGATGCAAATGAAAGTGCTGCAAAGTATTAAGTTAAGCATTACTAATTTATTATAAAGACTGGATGTTAATAATTGTCAAATACAAAATAAACTGGTAAGGTGTATCCACAGTAAATTAAAGAATCAAAAAGGGGGGGTTTGCTTTTATAAACAAATGGATATGAAAACCAAGAGGATTTAAGTCAAATTCAACTGGGACAGCCTTGAGAGGTATTCTAACCCTAAAAAACAGATGGATTCAGAATATGCGAAGATATGGATTGAAAGAAAGTATTCAAATTACATAAATTCAGTTAATGAGAAGAAAATCTTGAGCCTCGATTGCAATGGACGGAGGGAGTCAGAGAGGGGACTGGGGCGAGCAAGGTTAGGCGCGAGCGATCAAGGTAAAATTTTTCCCTTTCAAGTAAATTCACTCCGTGACCGACTTTGTCGGTTCTAAACAACGGCCAAAACGCAAATTTCAAGGATTTACACCAAAATTAACTCAAAAACAAAGAAAATTCAGATTAAAAACAATGAAAACTAGGCTCAATTTGGTCTAAATCGGTATTTCCACACAAAAAAAAATAAAAAGCAAAAAGTGAAAAAACTGTCAAAATTAGTAAAACAACGAAAAACTGCCAAATTAGCCAAATCTGACTAAAGATAAAATAATCAAAATTAACAAAAGTTAAAATTTATTCATTAATTATCTAATCTTAAATTAAATTAAAATAAAAGAGACTTCTAGAAGAATTATTGACTAGAAAGTAAAGTGAGCCTGGTAGTCTTAATATATTTATTAGTGAACTGATCAGTTTTCCATATCTTTAAATAAATAGTATTAGGTATTTAAAAACCATATAAAAGTAAGTTATGAAGATTTAACATCATCCTTCAATTTTAATAGTATTATTTATAGGTTGTTGTATTTTTCAAGTAAAACGTTTCTATGTAAATTAACATTAACTATTCTTGGTTAGGTACCCCTATTAAGAAAATTTAAATATTTTTAAATTTTAGATTATTTCACATTTTTTTTAATACCTTAGTGTTTTTATACTATTAAAGTAAATATTAATTAGGTTAATTTTTTTATATTGAGTTATGCTTACAGTTGGTTTCTGTAGTAAATTTAAATTTATAGTAAGGTTCGATTCCTTCCTAACTCTAGTATAAATAAAAATTCTCTTAGTTTAATGGCAGAACATCATTCTTCTAAAATGTCAATTTTGGTTCGATTCCAAAAGAGAATGAAGATAAATGACTCAAATTAAACTAAATCGTTACAGTGTAAAAAAAAAAATAAAATAAAACCCTTATTTTTTAATTTAATAAGAATATTACCTCTTACAAGGTAATGTACTAAAATTATAAAAAAGGGTGTGTAAGTATCTTAAATTTAAAAATAAAATATGCTTACTTAAAAAGGGATTTTAATAATATTTAGATAAAAATCTAATAAAATTTAAAATCATCCTTAATATTTAACGTAATAATGTATATATCTATAATATATCTATTCAAAAGAATAAAATATCTTCATGAAACAAATTTTTATTAATTTCAATTTTTCTATGTTTGATTTAAATTTAACAATCTTAGATTTAGTTTTTTTAACTATGGTCATTTCAATTACTTTAGTAAATTTTCATATGAGTGGAATGGGTAAAAAAAATAGGTGAAATAGGTAAAAATGTAGTAACTGGTCTAGTTGGAGTTGATGCAATTTTAAATATAGTAGAAAGAATATTAGGGGGTAAAGATGAGTCTAAATCTGAAACTAGTAGTAACAACTCTAATTACCCTAGTATTCAAAGTTCTACCAACTCTAGTGGGAACAATCGTGAAGGTACTAAAACAGTTAAGTTTTTAATTTTCCAATACAAAAATTCATTTCAACAACAGTACAGTTTTTTTTTTACTTAGTTTATTAAGTAACTTCGGGAAAGATATTCCACAAGAAGTAGAACCCTTATTTAATTTTACTACTAGTATACTACTATTAACTATAGGAGCTTTTGTAGGTTTTATTAGAATTGTTTTATATATACTAAGTGTTCATTATATAGAAAAATATAATCTATATGAGAAATATCCTAAATATCAAAAGTGGATTAGACACTTTGAAAAATTTAGAGCATACTCAATTGTTTATGAAATTATTATTAGTAGTTTTATATTTATAATGATCATATCTTTATGTATATTCATGATTTGGGTTTTATTACAATAATATATTACTATTTTACTAATAAAATCATTTTAGTCCCTATTTATATTAAATTTGCCTTCTCAGTATAAATATGTTAATACATTAATTAATTGAATAATTATTTATATTTGATATTTATGAATACAATAGTATTCAAGATATTTTACCTAAGTAAAAATAGTTATTATTGAAGAAAGTTTTCCTATAAATTATATATTTATATTCCTAAGATTGCAAATATTCACATATTCCTACAAAATTTTAATATAAAGGAGAATAAAATTTTTATTTTTCTATATTACTAATATGGGCACCGTTAGATTATTTTTATAGTTAAAGTGTTAGCGATAAAAGCAACTATAACGTTCCACACGCTTTTTTTTTTAGAAAATAAACCAATGTATAAGCTGCTAACAAAATAAAAACAAGTTTAACCTATTAAGAAATAATTTAATTTCCCCCTTAAATTATTTATATTATTTATTCTTATTTAATTTCTTATTTTTCTAAAGATATCTTATTTGTAAGTAAAATTATATTTTATATTAAATTGTTTGTCAGTCTAATTATAGGGTAAATTTATTAATTTATATTTTATTCTATGTTATTTTGAGAAATATTCTCATTAAAAATATCTTAGAACTCTAAATTTTTTTCTTCATTCATTAAGAATAATTTAATTGGTTTATAATAAAATAAGTCAACTAGATAAGAATGAGAGAAAAATAATAGTCAATAATTTTGTTAAAACAATGTTATTTTTAATAATATTATTTTTAATATCTATTTTCATAATATTATTAGATGTAATTAAAATTTTTAATTTTATGTAGCTCCCCTATAAAATACAACTTTATAAAATAAAACTAAGAACTATTATTGATAAATGAGAAAAGAGACAGATGTTGTAACCTAGAAATTTTTAATTTAAAATAGTCAAATATTAAGATTAAAACTTCTATAAGTTATATAATTTTAATTAAGAGACAATTGCTTAGATTAAACTATTAAAAATTTTTTTAACTTTGGAATCGTAACACTAGAAAATAACTTACTACTTAAATTAAATCTAAAAAAAATACTATAATTCAATAAAATTTATAAAGCAGTTTTATAAAGATAAAAGAACTAGTATTGATAAATAAATCAATATTAAATCAAGCAATCATAAAAATAAATTTAAAAATAAATATAAACATAATTATGAATTAATAATCCATTGTATAATTTATATTTATAAATCTTCTATGAAGTCATCATTGACAAATCATTAAAATGCTAACAGACAAAATCTATTTTATTAAATAAAAAAAGTTTAATAAAAATCAAATATATATGTTATTAAACATAAATAGAAATTTATTTCAAAGTTTTCCATTCCATTTAGTAACTATATCTCCATGGCCTATATTAGTTAGTTTTTCATTATTAAATTTAACATTAGGAGCAGTATTATCAATGCATGGATATGGTGATTTTACATTTATAGTAGGTTTAGCTTCAACAGGTTTAGGAATGTTATTATGGTTTAGAGATATCATTTTAGAAGCAACTTATTTAGGATGTCACACTACTCAAGTACAAAAAGGATTAACAATAGGAGTAATTTTATTTATTGTTAGTGAAGTATTTGCATTCTTATCTGTATTCTGGGCATTCTTCCATTCAAGTTTAAGTCCAAGTGTAGAAATTGGAGGAGTATGGCCACCACAAGGTATAGAAGCATTATCAGCATTTGGAATACCATTATTAAATACTTTCTTATTATTAAGTAGTGGGTCAACTATAACATACGGGCACCACGCTCTAATTAAAGGAGATAGAAAAAAAGCCATAATAGGAGGTTTATTAACTATTATCTTAGCTATTGTTTTCACTGCTTTACAATATGTAGAATATTTTAATGCGACATTTACTATAACAGATTCAGTATTTGGTACAACATTCTATGCTTCAACCGGTTTACATGGGTTAATCACATTAGCTCCTACCAAAATAAATAATAAAAATTCTGTATATATTAGAAAAGTTCACACCAATATTAAAAAAATAGATACACCATTTTTAGAATGGCTTACAGGTTTTGTAGATGCTGAAGGTAATTTTAATATTAGTTTGCGAAACTACAAAAGTCAAGACAATAAATACAATAGTTTAATCCTTACTTTTCAAATAGGTCTTCATATAGACGATTTAGAAGTTTTAAAGTTTATACAAAAAAAATTAGGATGCGGAAAAATAAGTATTTCGAAAAATAGATGTAATTTTTTTGTCAATGATAAAGCTTCATTAATCAATATTATAGTCCCAGTTTTTAATTTAGTTTCATTAAAAAGTTCTAAGTATTTTCAGTTTTTAATATTTGAAAAAGCAGTAAATTTAATTAAAAACAAAGGTCATCTTACCGATAGAGGAAGAAATGATATTATAAAATTTTATCATGAAATAAAAATTCCTTCCATCTATTTAGAGGCAAGCCCAGCCCTATCACACTTAAATAAATATTGGTTAGGTGGTTTCGTTGATGGTGATGCCTCATTCTCAGCACGACTTAATAGACCTGTATTTAAATTTGAAAATCTTGTAAAAGAATTACCCTTATTTAGGGCCATAGTGGACTATTTTCAATTTGGTAATACACGAACAACTGGAAATAATTCTACCCAAATGGTCATATTAGAATTTAATAATATCCATTTTTTAAAAAATGTCATTGTTCCGCTTTTTACTAGAACTAAATTATTAAATAGTAAGAAATTAAAAGATTTTAATGATTTTTGTGTTTTAGTTAATATTTATTATTATGGTTATCATACCTTAGCGGAAGGTGAATCTTTAGCTAGAGAAATAACAAGTAATTGGAATAATTTTAGATTATCAACTTATAAAACTCCATTTATAGATTTTAATAAAAAGTATCTTATACTATCTAATATTCCTTCTCCATATTTAATTAAAGATGGTGGATTAAGATTTTATAGAAATACTTTAAATTTAGTATCTGATAAAGTAAGAATAACGGCTATTGATCATTTAAATAATGAATTAGTTTTTTCAAGTATAAGTGAATGTAGTAGAATATTACAGATAGATAGGTATAATATCAAAAAATATTTACTTAACGGTCAGATTTACAAAAATTATAGATTTAAATTTAACAATTTTATTTATTTTGACAGAAAAGAGGGTTAATTGCATAGAAATCCTAAATTTAGGACAATTTGCAGCCAAGCTTATATTAAACATAATTATTCTAAACAAAAAAAAAACATATGTTTTAATAAACTTTTCTTTGTTTTTAAGAATAATCATATTTCTATTTTATAAAATAGTATATAGAATATGCAAATAAAAATTAATATTTGAAGGTTCAACGACTAGAAAGTGAGTATTTATGTAAACAATAATCTTTCCACGAACACCCTCCAATAGATTTATCTATTGATGAAATAGTCTGAACAACAGCGTAAGTTGTTGAAATAATATTAAATGTATTATGATAACAAATTTGTACATGTGATAATTGGAACAATCTTTATAACAGTAGGTTTCTTTAGAATAATAAATTACCATTTAACTAATAGTCACCATATTGGATATGAAGCAAGTATATTATACTGGCATTTCGTAGATGTAGTGTGGTTATTTTTATTCATCGCAGTATATTACTGGGGTGGAAACTAATATCTCTCACTAAAATCAAAAAAATAAATAATATTATATATTTATAAATCATATTATACTATGTATATTTAGAAATAATAAAGATAATTATATATAATTATATTTTATAAATAAATCAAAGGTATAAAAAAGAAAGTTACCTTATTTATAAAATAATAAAACATAAAATGGAGTAGTCTCCATTTTCTTATCATATTACAAGTACCCAAAGGATAAGCTAAATATTTAAACTTATGAATTTATCATTATTTTTATTTTTAATTGGTGTTTTAGGATTTATCCTAAATAGAAAAAACATTATATTAATGATAATAGCAATAGAAATAATGCTATTAGCTGTCACCTTATTAGTGTTAATAAGCTCATTTAGTTTTGACGATGCTATCGGACAAAATTTTAGTATTTTTATTATATCAATAGCAGGAGCGGAATCAGTTATAGGTTTAAGTATTTTAGTTGCTTTTTATAGATTGAGAGGAAGTATCTCTTTAAGAACATAATGTATTTATCAATATTAATTTTTCCTTTATTAGGAAGTTTTGTTTCAGGTTTATTAGGTAGAAAAATAGGTGTGACTGGTGCTCATATCATCACATGTACTTGCTTAATAATATCTTCAATTTTAGCTACTTTAGCATTTTATGAAGTAGGATTATGCGGTTCTCCAGTATCAGTTAATTTAAGTACATGGCTAGAATCAGAAATATTAAGTGTACAATGGGAATTCTTATTTGATCAGTTAACTGTAACGATGTTTATTCCTGTACTTTATATTTCATCTTTAATTCATATATTTTCAACTAATTATATGGCAGAAGATCCTCACAATCAAAGATTCTTTTCTTATTTATCATTATTCACATTCTTTATGTTAGTTTTAGTATCTGGTGCTAATTATTTTGTAATGTTTGTAGGTTGGGAAGGTAAATTAAATTGCCTTAAATGGTATTATCTTAATAATCTATATTGGAGTCCCAGTGAATTTAATTTTGTTTTATTTTCATTACCGTTGCATATATCTAAGCAATTAAATAAAACAAGAATAACTTCTTTAGAAAGAATAGGACCTCATAATATAGATATAATTTCCATAATAATAGGTTCTTTATTAGGTGATGGTCATTTAGAAAAAAGAAATAGAGGAATAGGGACTAGAATTAAATTTGAACAATCAAATAAAAATGTAGAATACTTAATGTGGTTTCATTCTTATTTATCAACTAGAGGTTATTGTAATATTAATAAACCTGAACTAAAAAAAAGAATTAGAAAAAATGGAGAAATTTATTTTCATTATAGTATAAATACTTATACTTTTTCTAGTTTTAATTGAATTCATGATATGTTTTATATGTGTTCAGAAGGTAAATATGTTAAAATAATACCTCAAATGATAGAACAATATTTAACTCCGCTTGCTTTAGCTATATGGTTTATGGACGATGGGAGTAAATTAAAAAAAGGAGCAAAAATAGCTACTAATTGTTTTACATATAAAGAACTTTCACAACTATGTGAAATTTTAAAAAACAAATTCAATCTAACAGTAACAATACACTCAGGGGGAAAAAATAAAGGAAATACTTTATATATCTCTAGTCAATCTATGCCTACTTTTTCTAACATTGTTAAACCTTATATGTTACCTACTTTATATTATAAATTGGGGGACTATTAATTTAATACCATAGTAAAAAATGTAAATCTTTAGAAAATTGAAATGAAGAATAAAGATTCATTCATGTTTAATGTATTATAAATGTGAATAACATTTTTTGCGACATTATTGAAAACGATCAAAAATTAATAAGCTTTTTTTATAGATCGTCGGTTTAATTTCAAATCGCTATCGACTAGTTCAATAATGGGTGCCTGAAATGGTGCTTAATGCATAGTCAGAATTTTCATCATTGTCTCTAATTAATTTGACAACGATGCCAAGGCATGAAGTAAAACCTGAATGGTATTCAATGTACAGGGAATAAAGAAAAAAGCTTTCTATCAGTGTCATAAATAGGCCTATAGATAAATTAAATATTTAAATTTCTTTATTTTAAGATTTGATTGGAGTAGTTTCTTATTTATTAATTAACTTCTGGTTTACTAGAATACAAGCCAATAAAGCAGCAATATTAGCCCTTACTATGAATAGAGTAGGTGCTTTGAGAGGTAGGATCTCTCTTTTGTGCCTGAAACTATCAAACTCCGGGGACACCCTAAAGCTTAAGGTACCAAGCTATAGTCGAAAGGCTATAAGTGGCTGGAGTAATTACCCAGGTATGGTAACAAGCCCTAAGATGAATGAAAATGAAATGGGTAATCGCGGATCTAAATCAGTATTATTAACTAGTACTGTAAAAGAGCAACGAGTAGACGGTAGTTGGAGCAAAAAACCATTGCACTTAAGGTATACTCTAATGGGTTTCGAAAGAAATTATCAATTCAAAATCCTTTCTAAACAATTAAATAAAACATATTTTCATACTAGCGCCTATGCACAAGTTCAAAACACTAAGTTAGATCCATGGTTTGTAACTGGATTTTGCGACGCTGAAGCTTGTTTCAGTGTATCTATCTATATAGATAAACGTATCAAAGGAAGACTAGGTTGGGCCGTAAAACCGAGCTTTCAAATCTCTTTAAATTCTAGGGATATTAAATTATTATTACAATTGCAAGAATTTTTTGCCTGCGGAAACATTATAAGCAAAAATAATCGAAGCGAAGGAAGTTTTAGAGTAAATTCACTTAATGATTTAACACATATTATAATACCACACTTTGAAAATTATCCTTTACTATCTCAAAAGGCTGCTGATTTTTATTTGTTTAAACAAATTGTTAACCTTATTAATACTAAGGATCACTTGACTGAAGTCGGATTACAGCAAATTATTAATATTAGAGCTTCAATTAACTTAGGTTTATCTAGTTTGCAAAAATCTAAATTTATTAATTATAATCCAGTGCCACGGCCAATTATTAATTATACTGAAATTCCAAATTTGTATTGGATTGCAGGATTTTCAAGCGGTGAAGGTTGCTTTTTAGTTAGTCTTTCAAAACCTAATCCAAATAAAAAAGGTCAAATAATTCAATTAACATTTAAAATATCGCAACATCGTAGAGACAAAAAATTATTAGAAATGATTGCTAAATATATGAAATGTGGTTCCGTTTATTCTCACAGTGAAAATGCTTTAGTATTTAAAGTGGGTAAATTTGTAGACATAAATAATTTGATTATTCCTATTTTTAAAGCCCATTCAATTCAAGGGGTCAAACAATTTGATTTTCAAGATTTTTGTGAAATTGCTACTTTAATAGGTGAAGGTAAACATCTAAGCCCTGAAGGGTATTCAAAAATCAAATTAATCAAAGATAGAATGAACACAAAAAGAAAATTTCCTCAAATTTAATTGCATGATAAATTTGATTGCCATGGATATGGGATTAAGTATTGGATTCTTTGCATTAGTAGCATTATTAGGATCTTTAAATTATTCAACATTATTTAGTTTAGCTCCATTTATGAATAGTACTGCTATAGATATTATTGGTATATTATTATTAAGTGGTGCTATGGCTAAATCGGCACAAATCCCATTACATAGTTGGTTACCTGGATCAATGGAGGGTTTTAAACATTGTATTTTCATTTTCAATTATATTTATATTTATATTATATTTTGTCTTATTTATTCTGATTATTCATATGATATGGCACCATGTGCCTCTATTTTACCTATTATTCATTCTATCCCTACATCTACTTTATATTCCATTACTGGTAATATGTTAGGTGATGGTTCTATTAGTCTTTCTAAAAAGAATAAAGGCGAAGGTAGATATTCCATGACAATGGATGTTTATTCCTTAAATTATTTACATCATCTGAATGATCAAATTTATAGTCAATTTACTAAAACAAAATTTTATGCTTATCCGAATATTTTACTTCCTCAACATAGAGGTAAAGAAATAACTCAATATCATTATAATACTAAGACACATCCTTTATTTACAGCTTTACACAGTTTGTGGTATAAATGGGATGTTGAGAAAAACAAGTTCATAAAAATTGTTCCTTTAAATATATCTGAAATGTTTTCAGAAATATCTTTAGCTTATTGGATAATGGATGATGGTTATTTTGACTCATATGGTAGAACTAAGACAGTTCTTCTGTGTACAGAGTCATTTACTAAGGAAGAATGTATAATTCTTCAATCATTGTTAGAAAAGTTAAATATTAAATCAACTTTGAAAGTAAGAGATAAAATTAACGATAGATATAGAATCAGAATATCTAAAACTAGTATGGATAGAGTAATTTCCTTAGTAAAACCGTATATGCATAAAGATTTTTTATATAAATTAGGAATATAATTGTAATGTGTAGGGCCCTCCTTAAACTTCACTATATGCTGGAACCCCCTAAAGCTTTAAGTACTAATTCTTTGTAATATTACAAAATATATTTTTTATTATTAATATTTTATTAGTAACAATCTTAAAGATACTACAATGGACAATCAGCAGGAAACCAAATCTTTCAAAAGAGAGTAGGATCCTCAGAGACTACACGTGAAGCTTCATATTTTAAAAGTGAAGATGACATAGTCCGATCAGTAAAGAAATTTGCTGTTAACATAAAAGCCTACACCGGTTTCAGCTTTAATTCATGCAGCTACACTAGTAACTGCTGGATTATATTTATTAGTTAGAAGTTCACCTATATTAGAATATAGTTCCACTGCATTATTAGTGATTACATTAGTAGGTGCTTCTACAGCTTTCTTTGCAGCTACATGTGGTTTAGTGCAAAATGATTTAAAAAGAATAATTGCTTTCAGTACTATAAGTCAATTAGGTTATATGGTAATGGCTGTAGGTCTTAGTCAATACAATGTTGCTTTAATGCATGTAGTTAACCATGCTTTCTTTAAAGCATTATTATTCTTAGGAGCGGGAGCTGTTATTCATAGTTTCTCTGATCAACAAGATGTTAGAAGATTAGGTGGTTTAATTAAATTTTTACCATTTACCTATACAGCTATGTTAGTAGGTACTTTATCATTATTAGCTACTCCATGGTTAACAGGATTCTATAGTAAAGATTTAATAATTGAATTAGCTTTTGCACAATATAGTTTTGAAGGAACATTTGCCTTTATTTTAGGTAGTTTAACAGCAGGTTTAACAGCTTTCTATTCATTTAGATTAATTTCATTAGTATTCTTAACAAAACCTAATGGGCCTAAAACATCTTATTTACATTCACACGAAGCTACTTTAGCAGTGATTATACCTTTATTTGTATTAGCTTTATTTAGTATCTTCTTTGGTTTTGTATTCTCTGATTTATTTGTAGGAATAGGTACTGATTTCTTTGGTAATTCTATTTTTATTCATCCAAATCATATAACTATGGTAGAAGCAGAATTCTCTATGGATAGAATAGTTAAATTATTACCAACTATTTTATCTTTATTAGGAGCAGTATTAGCTGTTTATCTATATCACTTTACACCTAATTTATTTTTTATGGAAAGTCCTATAACTAGAAAAATTTATACTTTTTTAAATGGTAAATATTTATTTGATGTAATATATAACCATTACTTTATTGGTAGAGGTTTACAATTAGGTTACTTTATAAGTAAAGTATTAGATAGAGGAGTAATTGAATTTGTTGGACCTTACGGTTTAAGTAATACTTTAAGTCAAACTGGTATTAATATCGGAAAATTAGATACTGGAGTAATTACTACATATTCATTATATATAACTATTGGTTTATTATCATTAGTATTCTTAGTTTTCTCACCTATTTTATTAGATAATTCTATTTTAAATGAAAATAGATTATTTATAATTTATTTAGCTACTTTATTATTTGCTCTTTATCCTAATCAAAAATAAATGGTAAATATTTCCCCCTCCCTCTTTATCTTAAAATGTTATAACTAAACATTAACTTGTACTAACTAAACTAATAAATATGTCCTAATAAATCTTACTATATTATAGTAATAATGATATTTCATAAATTTTAAATAAGGGGGTATATAGGTATACATGTAATAATAAATATATGGTCATTGAGCAAGGGCTAAAATAAAATAAATAAATTTAATTTCCTTAGTTCAATTGGCAGAACAAAGGTCTTCAAAACTTTGGGTGGTTCAAATCCACTAGGGAAAAACCTAGAAAGGGTAGGTACCTATAGAGTTTTCTAAAAGGTATCTCCTATTACATAGGAAGTTCCATTTTGTAAATAAAGAGAGTAATGTTAATGTAAATGTTAATAGTCAAGAAAATATTATAAATAATATATAATTAAACAGTTAAAATATAAATATAAAAGTATCGGTGAAACGAGTAATGTATAACCGAATTTAATTAACAAAAGAAAATGTTTCACCCCCTATAAAATGGTTAAAAGGTTATAAATCTTTTCTTCTCTAAAATAATTATATTGTATAATACATTTGGAAAATAATTAAGTTCACTCCATTGGAGTTCTAAAATATACTTTAGATAAGGGTTTAAATTTTGAGTGTAGAGATACTATAAAAATTTAGTCATTAAATATATGCGTATAGTTATAATTAGTTAATGTAAATAATAGTTGAATTGTGAATGTAAGTTTAGTGGTGTTAAGTACACACTTTAATAATGATTTTATCAAAGTAGCCATGAAAAACTAAAAAAAATTATCAGTGTTTAATTCTATTTTTTTTTTCATTAACACTTATTGAATGATAAGGATACATTATTTGTTTTTATGGATACAAAATGGATTTATTTAAATTTAAAAATTTAAAATCATAATATACAACTCACTGGTTCATAATAAAGAGATTTATTATTAACATTAAAATTAAGATTAGCTAATTATCTAAGATTTATTTAAATGTAGATCATCCAGAATATTTAAAATTTTTATCTTTTTCAAGATACATTTGAAAATTAAATAAAATATTCAATTATAAATTATTTTAAAAATATGATGGGAACAATTAAATTTAATTATAAATATAATGCTTTAATTAAATATTCAAACTATTTTCTTGTTTTATTTAAATACTTATATTTAGGGTATCCTAAGTAAAAAGGAGTCTAATATTTAATAAATTATTTTAAGTAAAATGACATGAAGGAGATATGAGAGTTTCTATAAGAAATGAAAAAAGAGAGTTTATTTCTAGAGTTATAGATAACCTTTCTGTTCCTATCTTTAAACACTAACAAATTTTAAGTCCATTTTAATAAAAAAAATATTTTTTACTAAAAACTAATTACGTACAATTAAAATTTAAATGGAAATAGTTTCAAAAAAAATTCTATTTAAATAAACATAAAGTTGAAAAAGATTTCACAGGTCCAGATTATAATAAAATTTAACATTGAATAAGGTAAATTATTGGTTATTAAGACTAATAAAAATATATCTAATAAATAAAATAAACTAAAAAAGTTTAAATCAAAAAAAAATTAAATATTAAGTTAAATTTTAAAAATAAAAGAGACTGTAAACATTGCGTTAAGCATATAAAATACAACTTAATACTGTAAAGGTTTAAGTTTAATTCTCAGTAAGAATTTAATTTTGGTTCCGATTGAACGTTTTTCAGTAGTTTAAGACATGCAAATCGTTGTTCCCAAGGTCCTTTTTATAATTAATATTATAATGTTAATGGGATTAGGGGATAAGGTGTAGAGGTGAGTATGTTAAATAAGATACCCTATAGTCTTCTTAGCTAGGAGATATAAAGTAAAGGAAAATTTCTGCTATAGGATTCTATTTAATTTGATTAGGTAGTTGATAGGGTAACGGCCTACCAAGCCAACGATCGAAAGTCAAGTTTGAAAGAACCTCTGGCCACATTGGGGATGAAATCTCCCAAGTAGTAATAACACTACCAGCAGTCGAGAATATTAGTCAATGCTCGTAAGAGTGAACTAGCTAACTGAAATCATAGAATTTTTTTAAGTTCATGATGTCGTAAGGGAAAATAATGATAATACCTTACTATGAGTGTCGTCCAAATCTGGTGCCAGAAGACTCGGTAAGACCAGAGACGCAAACGTTAATCATCATAAACAGGCGTAAAGGGTTTGTAGGCAGCTTTTATAAGATTAAAAAATTAATTTAATTGAAAGCTAGAATCAAAAAGAGGTTATAGTGTATAACGCCTAGAGGAGGGCTGATATCCATAGATCCTAGGCAGAATACTTAGGGCGAAGGCCACTCTCCACTAATGATTGACGCTGAGAAACGAAGGTTAGGGTAGGAAATAGGATTTTAAATTGCGACCTGAAAAGCTTATTTAAGTATAACGGAGTCACTCCGTCTAAATATTCCATCTTATTAGAGTTCGCCTTAATAAACGAGCATTGGTAACAATCTAGTTTAAAGCTTAAGGTATAAACTAAATAATATTATTTGGTTTGAACTGTCTTCTATGGTTAGAGAAATCGAATCTATGTATTAAAGGTTTTATTAATTAGTATTTTCACGAGTCCTTGGTGATTTTAAGATGGACAAATAATTATAAAATTAAAGTAGGAACCTAAGGAAGACTATTACGTACTTAAATAGGAACAGGGAAACTCCTATAATCTGCTATTTATATAATAGCAAGGAAATTAGCAATAATTTCTTATAGATTAGAGGAAACAAGACAGCGTTAAAAGCGAAGGCCATTATGTAATGTAATGGATAGGCTCTTTATTAGAAATAAATAAAGAAGATAGCCGATTCGAAAGGATGCTGACTAACGCATGGGTGATTTTAAAGTATTACCATCTCAAGTATAATGTTTAAGGACATGGAAAAAGCATTGTTTAATTTATGGCTAGAATGGTTTGTAGGTTTTTGTGATGCTGACGCTAATTTTCAAGTATTTCCTAAAAAAGATCTTATCTAACAAAAGAAGGTATCCTTAATGAGTATTATAATATTGGTTATGGTTTCCACATTGGTTTAAGTATTAAAGATTTACCTCTCCTAGAAAAAGTTAAAACTCAATTAAATTCAATAGGCCATATTTATGTGTATTCACACAGAGATGAAGCTAGATGGGCTGTAACTAAAAAAACAGAATTAATTTATTTAATTGAAACTGTCTTTGAGAAACAACCATTACTAACTGAACATCAAAGAGGAAGATATGCAAGACTAAAATATGGTGTACTAAATAATTTTAATAGAGTTGAAACTTTAGGAGAATATGAAAATTTTATACATCAAAATTATGTAGAAACTAACATCCCTGATAATTATTATAGGAAGGCTTTTATAATTGGATCTTAGGTTTTGTGAATGGTGAAGGTTGTTTTTATGTTCATAAAAAAGGTAATTTCGTTTTTTATATTGAACATACTGACAAACAAGTACTAGAATTAATCAAAACAAGACTCTCTTTAAGTCCTAGAATTTTAGATAGAGGAAATAGAAATAGTACCAGAAAAGATACATATTCTTTAACTATCTCTTCTAAAAAAGATATACTTGCAATTAGGAGTTTGTAATCCTCTATTGAATAAATTAGAAGGTCAAAAATTAGTACAATATAATAATTGGCAAGTTAATACTTAGATTTTAGGTATTGATATTAGTTAAAGTTAAACTTAAATTTACAAAGGTTCTAAGGATATAGAGCCTCCTTAATATATATTTTATTTCTATGCCGTCCGGCACATAATACTTTAGAATTGCTTGAGCCGTATGCGATGAAAGTCGCACGTACGGTTCTTTGTGGAAGAACAACTGTGAAGTTCTGATTCCACGGTTAGATACCCCGGTACTCCTTTCTGTAAACGATGAATGGTAGTCATTAGTTAAATTAAATAACTAGAGGCGAAGTTAACACAATAACCATTCCGCCTTGTGAGTACTACTGCAAAGTAGAAAACAAAAAAATTAGTCGGTCTCGAAGCAAACGGAGTGAAGCATGTTATTTAATACGATAATCCGCGTAAAACCTTACCAGAACTTGCATACAAACTATAAATTTTCTGTCAAAGGGAAATATTAGGAGTATTTTATTATTTAAATACTTAAGTACAGGTGTTGCATGGCTGTCTTCAGTTCGTGTTGTTAAACATTAGGTTAATTCCACTAACGAACGAAATCCCTGTTATTAATTTATACTTAATAACTAATGAATCTGATAGAGATTCAGCGGGGGCTAAGACAAGTCGTTATGGCCCTCATGTTCTGGGCTGATATGTGTTTTGGGAAAACACTAAATTGGCTGAAACTATCAAACTCCGGGGACACCCTAAAGCTTATGATACCAAGCTATCTTCGAAAGATTATAAGTGGCCAGAATAATTACCTGGGTATGGTAACAAGTCATAAGATGAATGAAAATGAAATGGGCTATCGCGGATCTAAGTCAGAATTTGTTTTGCACACAGATTCTGTAAAAGAGCAACGAGTAGACGGTAGTTATTGCATTAAAGCCAAATCCAAACAAATGCAATTAAGGTGTACTCTAATGGGTTTCGAAAGAAATTATCAAGTCAAAAACCCTACTAACCAATTAAATATTAAAAGTTTTTCTACCTTATCAATTCGCGGTAACATAAATCCATGGTTTATCACAGGTTTTACAGATGCTGAAGCTTCGTTCATTATTTCTATGTATAAAGATGATAACTCTAAATTGAAGTGGAGAGTAACACCTAATTTTTCTATACATATACATATTAAAGATATTGCATTACTAGAAAGTATTAGAGATACCTTTGGTGTGGGTAAAGTTAGAAAAAATAGTAGTAGTACTGCTGTATTTAGAGTCGACAATATACAAGAATTACAAGTTATAGTTGACCATTTTGATAAATACTCACTTATCAGTGCTAAAGTTTCTGATTTTTTATTATTTAAACAATGTTATTATTTAATTAAACAAAAACAACATTTAACTCAAGAAGGCCTAAAAAAAATAGTAGCATTAAAATGCAATCTAAATAAAGGTCTTACTGATAGTATAATGGAAACTTTCCCAAATATTAAACCTGTTGCTAGACCTCATTATAATTTTACTGGTATACCTGATCCTTTTTGGATTTCTGGTTTCGTTTCTGGGGACTCATCATTTTGTGTCTCTATAGAAAAAAGTATAAATCAAATAGGAAGAGTCAGATTAATATTTGGAACATGTCTACATATTAGAGATAAAGCATTATTAATTGGTATAGCAGATTATTTTAATATATTAGAAGAGTCTAAACAATCTGCGGTAAAATCTAAAATTATAAATATTTATGATTCTACAAAAAGAGAAACTAGTTTACTTCAAATTAGAAATTATTCTGATATTGTAAATAAAATTATACCATTTTTTAATGAATATCCAATACTAGGAGTCAAAAGGTTAGATTTTTCAGATTTTAAAAAAGTAGCAGAATTAATAAAAAATAAAGAGCATTTAACTGAATCAGGTTTTAGCCAAATCATCAAAATAGTAGAAAAAATGAACTTAGGTAGAAATAATTTCTAGTCCTCGGTAACGCAAATGCGAATGCGTATACGAGTTGAAGATCCAAACTTAAAGGTTCTTCATTTAATTGTATGTTAAATTTGATTATCCATGATAGACGTGCCACAAAAACTTTTACAAAGTGATGCAATACTTCCCAAGAGAAGAGGAGCTAATCATTAAAAAAAGTGATTTATATTAAATATAAGCCGGATTGTCTCCTGTAATTCGGAGGCATGAAGAAGGAATTCCGAGTAATCGTTGATAAGTAGCGCAACGGTGAAGCTAGTTTCGTGATGAACTAACTGTCTGTCGCTGGGAAGAAGCTTTTAGTGGAGGAAACTGGAGTAAGATAATGTTTTTTTCATAGTAGCTCATTACTTTAAGTAAAGTATTTTTAGTATTATGTTAAACTTATTGGATTTAGTGAATTCATTGAGGTAACATCTCAAAAGTCATAGCATGGTAGCTGTACTGGAAAGTGCAGCTGGATAATAATTAATTTGTAACCCCCTATATTTTTATAATTAAATTAGGAAAGATAAAATTAAAATTAAATTTAGGAATAAATTAGGGAAGGGGTTAGCTTAGTTGGTTAAAGCAGTAATCTTACACATTATTGACCGGGAGTTCGAATCCCCCACCTCTTATAAATATTTTCATTTTAAATTATTTTTTTTTTATTTTATTTGTATAAATTATAGCGAGTATGTCGAAATTGGTAGCCGAGTGAATCTTAGGTTTTCATTGTTTTAAGAGTTCAAGTCTCTTTACTCGTATTAAAATGGTTGCTTTTATAAATTTTTATTAATTTATAAGCATCTTTAGTTTAATGGTTAAAACAAGAATCTTCGAAATTCATAATAATGGTTCAATTCCATTAAGATGTTTTAATAATTCAAAATAAGGTTGCTTAATGGTTTAAGTATATATTTATATTCAAATAATGATAAATATATTAGTGAGTTCAATTCTCCTTTATTTTTATTTTACCTTAGTAAAAGATGTTTTATTTTTAAGATGTAACTTAGGATGCCTTTAATCTATTAAATTAAGCAATGATTTTAATCATGATTGTCTTCATAGACAAGGTATTAAACACATTAATATTAAAATTTATATAATAAATATATAAATAAAATATAGTGAGTAAAATATACTAAGTTCAAATTTAATCATTAAATAAATGAATTAATTACAATTATGTTAAATTACTTTTCAATTTTTAATACAATTTATAACGATGCTCCACAACCTTGGCAATTAGGATTTCAAGATAGTGCAGCACCAGGATTTACAGGGATAGTAGAATTACACAATACTATCTTCTTCTACTTAGTAGTAATATGTGTAAGTGTATTTTGGGTAATAGGTTCAATAATGTATTACTTTAATAATAATAATTCACCTATTGTACATAAATATCTTAACCACGGTAGAGTTGTGCCTATTCAAAAGTGTTTTAAATTTAATAATATTTATATAGTTAATAAACCATATATTAGGTTTTACAGTACTTCACCTAATAGTCCTTCTAATGATATTCCTAATAGTATCAAATTGTATGAAGATGCCTATTTAATGAGAAAATTTATCATTAAAGAAAATAAAGGTAAATCAGGAATATATAAATGAACCAATAAATTGACAAAAGATATATATATTGGACAATCGAAGGATTTATCAAAAAGATTTATAAAATATTTTAATCTTAGTTATCTAATAGATAGAAATAGTCTTATAATAAGTAGAGCATTAATCAAATATGGTTACTCTAACTTTTCATTAGAAATATTAGAATATTGCGATGAAGCTGAGTTACTCATCAGAGAACAATATTATTTTGATAAGTTAAATCCTAAATATAACATACTAAAAGTAGCAGGTAGTTCTTTAAATTATAATCATACAGAAGAAACTAAAGCAAAAATTAGTAAATCTTTGAAAGGAGTTTATGTAAAGGAAAAATCACCTTTATTTGGGAGAGTCCATACAGAAGAAACTAAAGCCCTTATGAGTTTAAAAAAATCTAAAGTAAATAATCCTTTATTTGGTAAAGTTCACACTGAAAAAACTAAAGAGTTAATGAGAGAAAAAGCTTTAGGTAGAAAACATTCTGATGAAACATTATTAAAAATGAGTATTGCTAAAGGTTCTTTTGTTTATATTTATGAAAAATTAGAGTCAGAAGGGTTTAAATTAATAGGTAGCTTTGTTTCAATTAGAAGGGCTGCTAAATTTTTAGGTATCAGTGGTTCTACTGTAAAAAGATATATAAATTCAGGGGAAATATTTAAAGATAAATATAAATTTTCATCTAAATAAATTTAAAAAAACTATGAATAAATTTTCACTGTATGCTGGAAACTCCTAAAGCCTTTAGGTACTATATAATTTTAATAATTTTATCAGTTATAACCCTAAAGGATGTAACAATGGACAATCAGCAGGAAACCAAATTGTATAAAGAGTAGGATCCTCAGAGACTAAACGTGAAACTCCTTTAAAATTTAGAATAAAGGATGAAGATATAGTCCAGCCATTTATTGAAAGATAATGGGTTTGCTGACATTAATAGAATTAATTTGGACTATTACACCAGCTTTCATTTTAATTGCTATTGCATTCCCTTCATTTAGATTATTATATTTATTAGATGAAGTAATTTCTCCTACAGTTACAATTAAAGTTGTAGGGCACCAATGGTACTGGTCATATGAATATAGTGATTATATTAATGTTAGTGGTGAATCAATAGAATTTGATTCATATATGATACCTGATTCAGATTTAGAATTAGGTCAATTTAGATTATTAGATGTTGATAATAAAGTAGTTGTTCCTACTGATACACACATTAGATTAATTGTTACTGGTAAAACCTCTTGCCCTTATTTATTTTAAACCGTTTAAAATAAATTCGAATCTCGCTATATGCTGGAAACTTCTAAAGCTAAATCTACTCGGACCTCTATCCTCTAAAGAGGGCGGTAACAATGATTTAGATAATACAATGAACAATCAGCAGGAAACCAAACTATTAATTAAAAATTATTAGGAGTAGGATCCTCAGAGACTACACGCGAGATATCCTTTACAGGATAAAGATATAGTCCAAGTATTTATTATTTATAAATATATATTTATAACATTGAAGATCTTCTGAGCTAAAAATTTAAGTATAAAAATTTTAAATAATACAAGATTTTTATCGTCTCAAATTTATAAGGATTATAACAGTAATAGTAGAAGTTTAGTTATTTATGGCTCTAATTTAGGTTCAACTTTAGGTATGACTAGGTTTTCAAAAAATTTAATTTACGAAATTTAATATACTTACCCTCATGGAATTATTCAATCATAGTAGGCCATTTATTATCAGATGGATGGTTAGAAAAGTATAGTTTAAATTCTAATACTAGATTTAAATTTAAGCAATCTATGGACCGAGATCTTTATGTTCTAACTTCATATTTTTCTCTTTCTCATTATTGCTCTAGGCTACCTTATATAGTAAAAACTAATCGAAAAGGAAAAGATCTTTTTGCTTTAGAATTTAGTACAAGAAATTTACCTTGTTTAAATTAATTATATTTATTATTTTATAAAGATAAAGTTAAAGTCATTCCTAATATTATTTATGATTTATTAACCCCTGTGGCTTTAGCTCATTGGATTATGGGTGATGGAGCCATTTTAAATAAAGGATTAGTTTTATGTACAGATAGTTATACTTTACAGGAAGTCATTAAATTAGTAAATGTACTAAAAATAAAATATGATCTTAATTGTACTATTCAAGGTATAAAAAATAAAAGACCTAGAATTTATATTTTACCTGAAAGTTTACCTAAGTTAATAAATTTAGTAAAACCTTATTTCTTATCTAGTATGTTATATAAACTTCACTTGTAATATTAGTAATAAAGGCTTGGCAGATGTTATCCACTCTTTTGCTGTACCTTCTTTAGGGTTAAAAATTGATGCTGTTCCTGGTAGATTAAATCAAACTTCTATCTTAGCTGAAAGAACTGGTACTTTCTACGGTCAATGTTCTGAAATTTGCGGTGTGTACCACGGTTTCATGCCAATAGCTATTGAAGCAGTATCAATTCAAGATTACTTAGCATGGATAGATGCAGCATAATCTAATTAATATAAACATTTAAATTTAATATATGTTTTATAAGTATTTAATTATAAATTTTATAATTATAATGCAAATATAAATTTATGTATACCCCCCTATAAAGCTAAATAAAAATTTTCATTTATATGCTTAGTAAAAATCAAAAATATGATTTAATCTAAATATAAATTTAAATAAAAATAAATTATTAATTATCTATTAGCTTAAAACTTTATTTATCAATATTATAAATATTTTATAAAACATTAAATTCACTACTAATAAAATAATTAGTGGAAAAAGGTGAAACGAATGTATATTACCGTGAATCTAATGGATAAATAAAGTAGCTATTTTAAATAGCTCAGTTATGAAAAGTAATAAATAAATTAACCAACGTTAATTAATAAATCAATCAACATGGAAAACAACCAATTTTTCTTACCAATTAATAATCAATATACTACCATAGATTTACCAACATTAAAATTAAATAATTATAAAACACCAACTTTAATAAAAAGAAAAAGAATAGATATGTCACCAGTATTAGAAATAGCTAAATATAATAATCAATTAATAAAAGATGATCAAAATAAAGAAGAAATAATTTTAAATAGTAAAAAAACAATAAGTAATGAAATAAATCCTATTTCACAAAAAACATCATATTATGATAAAATAGATATGTTAACTTACATTCCAAAAAAAAAAGAAGATGATGAATTACAAACTGTTATTCAAAATTATTTAAAATCTTTTAGTACTTTAGATATACCTTTAGCTCAAACTCAAAATACTTTATATGAATTTAATTCAAAAACTTTAAATTCAAAAATATTAAATAAAAATGTATCTAAAATATTAGAATATTCATTCTTTGAAATGAATAGTGTAATAAGTAGACCTTATTATTTAATAACACCTAATAATATTATTATTAACTTATTTTATTTTGTTCTTAATAAAAAACTTTGTGACAAAAACTTTTTAGATTTAAATATCAATAAATTACAAGGTTTAAGTGCTAAATTAAGTCATTATTTTAAAAAACCAGTAAAATTAGAATTAACTCAATTATATTCAGTTAGTCATAATAGTCAAATTTTAATTAATATTTTAGGTAAATTAGGTTTATTTAGAAGAAATTCTTTTTCTAGAATTATAGGAAGATTTTTAAAACATCAATCTCATAAAATGATGTTTAGAAGTAATTTAAATAAATTTAGTAGATTTGCTACTATTTTAACCGGTGTTAATATTAAATTAGGAGGAAGATTAATGAGAGGTAAAATTGTACCTAGAAGAACAGTTAAAAAAATTCAATACGGTAGTTTAGCTAGAAGTAAATCTAATTATGTGACTACAGCTAGATTAACTCAAAAAAACAAAAGAGGTGCTTTCAGTTTTACTGTATCTATTGGACATAAATTTTTTTAATTTCCCCCTTATTTTGTTTATACCTAATATACTTATTTTTTCATTTATCTAATTCCTTTTTAAATTTTGAATATATAATTATTTATTTTTTTTTTTATCATTTTTAATATTTAGTTTTTATTTGATTTTAAATAAGTCCAACAATAATAAAATCATTTTATTAAAAATAATTATCATTAATATTATTTATACATATGATTTAAGTCTATTTCAAATGATCCTTGTTTATAATAGGGGGTATAGGGTTCTCCATAAGGTTATAAAAATAAAGCACTACCTAACTATATATTTATATTTATTAAATTATTTGATATTATTATTATTATTATTATTATTATTATTATTATTATTATTTAAAAGAGTCCATTAATCATTATTAATGATCGAGGTTAAACCCTTAAAATTTTTAAATAAAAAAAGAAATAATATGTTTTTAGGTTAAACTTACTTGATATTTCAATATCTTGTTTACGACCAAACTATAAATATAAAACATAATATATATTCGGTCAAATAAAATTTAAATAAATAAAATATGAAAAATTTCTTAATTGATTTATTAGCCTTTGCTGCACTATTTTCTAGTGTATTAGTTATTACATCTAAAAATCCTGTAATAGCAGTTATTTTCTTAATTTCAGTATTTGTAAATGCAGCTGGATATTTAATATTATTGGGTATAGGATTTATAGGTATTTCTTATATTATAGTTTACGTAGGTGCCATTGCAGTATTATTTTTATTTGTGATAATGCTTCTAAATATCAAATTAACAGATATATTAGAAACAAGTCACCAATATACCAAAAACTTACCATTAGCCTTCTCAATCGGTATCCTATTTATCTATGAAATTTATACAATAATTCCATTTCCTATTGATAATATCTCCTTTACCTCTTATTTGTTAAATTTAATAAATATTTTAAATGGATTACTGTTAAATAACAATTTAAATTTAGATTCAGTAGTACACATAGCAATAAATCCAACTATTGCAGATACTACAATTAGTAATTTCACTCAAATAGAAGCTATAGGTCAAGGTCTATACACTTATGGAGGTTCCTGGTTAATAATTATCAGTATAATATTATTATTAGCTATGGTAGCACCAATCTTTATAACTAAACCTAAAAAATAATAAAATAAATAAATAAAATAACTTAACCCCCTTAAAATTTTACAAATAGAATAAATATATAAAAGAGTATGTAAACAGTGCGCTAAGCGTCTAAACTCCAACTTGATCACCTTCATGGTGCTAGTTTAAGCTCAAAAGATATTCAACTCCAATTATATTTGTGATAATGACCTTTTTATCAGAGATTTTAAGATAAACTTCATTCTGTTTCAATAAACCATAGATAATTTCCATGGCGGTAGTGATAGGCACTAACCTTGAATTTAAGAATAATAATTAAAAACCTTCTGTCACTTCCAACTCTAAAGTGTAATAGCTCTACACCTTTGGAGTCGTTCGCACTCAGATGTATTAAAGCGGTAGCTTGTTTTTTATAAATAGTAATATCCTTTGACTTAAAGTTAAAAAACCCTACAGGATTGTAGAATGGTTTTCTTAACTCTGTAATAAATGAGATCAGTAAATAAATAATGTATAATATTTTTTTTTGTTTGTTGTTCATAATTAAAGTTTGGAAAATGGAAACTTATAGGTATCTCCTCTAAATTAAACCAATGAATTCTTGTTATTTTCTGGGTGGGCTGCTATCTTCTACCAAAGTCGCTAAAGAGTTTACAAGGTATTCTTTTTTAATCTTGATTAGTTAGATTAAGTTAATTTTATAGTTTTACATAAACACGCATTAGCCCTTAAGGGGCTATTACGTATTTGATAGGAGAATCTTTTGTATCTAATGAAAATAATAATTTAATTATGTTATCCTCTAGAAATAATTTGGTTAGTTCTGGTTTGATGAATTCTTGTTCTTACGAATAAAGACAATATCCAAATTAAATTTTTGGTGTTTTCAGATTACTTAACGCAATGTTAGGTTTTCTTATTTTTATCAATTTATATTCTTACAAAGGATTATCATCGATTCCTGCTTCAGCAATAGCATTCTTAACTTTAATGAAGAAAGAGTTCTACGAAGCATTGGATAGATATTTTCCTAACCATCCCCATTTCTCATTACCAGGTACATTTTCTAAATCCTTGGACAATATTAATCACACAATTAGTGATGTAATACATCAATCACCTGCTGCAACTGACTTAGCTTATAACATAGCTAAAGAAGTTAAAAAGGTTGAACATCTGTCTGAATCTAAGTTTGAATCATTAAGAAGATTATATTCTCAGTATAAACCTACTTGGGATTGGTTCCCTTGGAGTTATGCTGAAGAAACTTCTTACAGTTTATTCTCAGATTGGAAGTTTTACTTCGGTATGTTATTTTTCTTAGGTTTAACCTATTGGTTCTTTGGTGAATCAATTAGATCTAAATTTAGTGACGGTTTACCTTCTAATCCCTTTAAAAAGGATGATGATCACGGAAGACCAAGTAACTTTCAGACCCCACAGAGAGCTAGCGGTTCTAATGATGTAGATACTGAAGCTCAACATTTAGCAACACCAGGTTCTGAATACAAAAGAGCTTGGTTAAGTAGATTTAACGAATTTATGCAAGAGAGATTCTCTTGGAAAAGATCTAAAAAATCTGTTGTCAACAACCTTTGTTATTTTTTTACCATTGAAAATTTCTCTTATTTCATTAAAAGAAATAGAGTCTCTAGTGTAACCGGCCCACACAGATCTTTCAACCCTGTTACCTTGTTTGTCTAAATACCAAAAACCGTATTGTTTAATTCCAAGAACATAAATTTCTTGTATTACGCAACCGTCTAATTCATCTTTAAACATACCAATGTCTTTACCGATCAAATTATCAGGTAAAGGTTCGGTAGTGATAGCAGAATCGGTATCAGAATAAATTACAATTGAAAGTTGTTTAATTCTATTCATATGAATTCTGGCATAAGAGGTAATAGCTGCTGCAATAGCAACATTGGCTTTAACGTTTCTTTTGAAAGAAGAATCATCTTGATATGTAGCTCCTAATTGATCTAATGCTTGATCATTAGGTCTGTCTTCATATAAAATTGTTGAAGTGTCCTCACCTGAATCAAGAACAGTACTTGAAGGATATGAAACTAAATAAGCGGGTACCATATCATTAGGAACAGTAACTGTTTTTAGTAGTTCCTGTTTTCTAGCGAATGTACCATATAAACTATTTAACAATAATTTTGCTATCCATCTTAATGCTCCTACAGAATCTCTTTTCAATTCAAACATTTCTTTAACGTAGTCATTGAAGACATAACCTTTTGAGAATCTTTTTGCACATTTAATTTTAGTAATTTTGTAACCAAAGTTTAACATATCTTTAATTTCTTCTGAGAAGTAAACACCTGAAAATTTACCTTTGGGGTAAATAGTTCTATTCTGCCATTTGAAAGGAAGAACCGGTCTTTTAACTGTTTGAGGGCATTCCAACTCTAATTCAATAAAACCAAAAAAGTCTTTTAAATTAAAGTTTTGTAGAGCCGGTCCAGTTAAAGTTTCTAAAAGTTCCAAAGGCATTGGTTTGCACATCGCGTATGGATATAGTGAAACAATATCATAATAGTAACAATTTTTAGCATAAGCTTTATAAATATCTACAGCCCCACCAAAGTAAGCTTTTCTAACGAAATATTCATTAAAACCAGTTAATATTGGTATAGGTTCTTTTTGAAAGTTAAGTCTAAAAATTTTCATTGCTAACATAGGTAGAGATACAACATTCGTGATATCTACACCGTACTTATTTATATAGGTAAGTTGTGCTACTTTAAGTGCTTTTTGTAAAGCTGCACTATCTTGGCCTACATATTTTATAAGTTTTTTAAACTCTTCTTTGTCTTTGAATACTTCTAAACTATTCCATTTGGGATTATAAGGTGTTATTTTACCTTGTACGTTAAAAATAGAACAAAGACTTTGAAGTGATACGGGGAATATTCTTAATGAATCTAAAAATATAAAGTTTTATCATCAATTTTTAATTTAAATGATATGTATTTTTTATAAGCATCGACCACTGTTTCTACTTGTCCTATGTCAAAATAAGCATTAATAAATTTACTTAAAAAGATACCGTCGAATCCACCTAAATTGTGAGAGAAGATTGTAATTGTTTTAGAATCAGATTTCTGTTCTAAATAATCAAAAAATTCTACCCACATGAAGAATACTGATTCAACATCTAATTTTTTTATTCTGAAAACTTTTACTTGTGAAGTTAATCTTATGGAAATTAAGCAAGGTAATTGGTGACCATTAAATGTTATAGTTTCTATATCCATTGTAGCAAATACACTTGGTTTCAATGATCTTCTAGATAGGGGCTGATCAGTTGATTTTTGTTTAATAAGTTAGTATTATTAATTGATGCTAAGGTGCTATGCGCCATCGTAGAGTAGCCTCTTCCATGATCCTTAAGATATTTTCTCAGAGCGGTACTCATTCTTTTGGATCTGTCATAAGCTTTACTTCTAGCTTTAAGATTGTCGGATAACTTAGTTAAACTATCAGAGAATACAGTTTTATTTCCTGACTCTAATTTGTTTATGTCCGCTCTAAGATTATCGACTATTGTTAAAGTACCACATGAGTATTTAATTTGGGTATTGGCTAAGTGGTCAACGTTCCAAATTCTTACACTAAACATAGTTGGAGTGTCAAAATTATAACCGTCTAAATAAGATTGTTTAATGTGAGATCTTATGAATGAATAGAATTCTCCCCAAGTCGTATTGTTGTTTACAACCGTATTTTTATGTAAGGTTATTTCAATTTTTCTTGTTTCTGGTTATCCGTCACCATAGTTGATATGTTCAATACCAAAGATGTTCTATCACTTTCTTGGTTAAAAATCTTATATACTCTAAATTTTTGGTAATTACACCATAAATAATTTCTATAAATATAAAATATTGTTGAAATCATGAATAGTTGGTATATCTCTATTTAAATTTTTAAGTCTAAATAATTATAATAAATCATTATTCATTATAAGATAAGATATTAAAAGAATCAGTATCTCATTATTTTGTTTGCTTCGAGCAAGAGATAGTTCTTAAATTTTTCGATAAGAGCCCAGTTATTTCATTTAAGATATGCCACAATTAATTCCTTTTTACTTTTTAAATCAATTATACTTTTCATTTGTAGTTTTATTTGTAGTAATTTATATTTTATCTAAATATTTTTTACCCTTATTTACTTTACAACAAGTTATTAGATTATTTATTGTTAAATTAAATAATAAATCTTAATTTTAATTATTAAATATAATAATAATATAGATACATATATTTATTTATATGATTATAATATTTACCCCTATATATTATATTGATTTACAATAAAAATATTTGTTGTACCATCAGTTAAAGATAAATACAATAAATTAAACCAATTACTCATATTATCATTAAATTTTACAATGTTTTTATAAGTTGTAAAATAATTTATTATTAAGAAAAATTGATACATGTGTATCCCAAATAAAGTTAATCTTTTTAAAGTTTAATAAAAATTTTATTATTTGCTTAAAAGAAGCAATATTTAATATTTATATGTATAATTTAATCTTATTTGAGGAATAGTTTTCATTGGTAAGTTAAAACGATTGCTAATTGTTCGGGTAATACCCTTGGAGGTTCGACTCCTCTCTATTCCGAATGACTTGTTTATACTCTAATATTTTAAAAGCAGGACACATCATAAGATATATAATCTAATGGTCAATAAATGATAAAACAAGGAGTAATGATCTTTTTAAGTATCTTAATTTTAATAGTGGCAATTGCCCTTCCATCCATTAATCAAAATATAAGAAGTATCTTATATGTAAGAATATCTTCTATAATATTTATTTATGCCGGAGCATTAGCATTTAATGCTTTCTATATTCAGTCAATTGGATCAGGTATAGGTATATATAGTGGATTATTCCAAGTCACAACCATCTCTCAATTATTAGACGTCTTAATTTTATTCATAGGAAGTCTAATATTAATATCATGGCCATCTCTAAATATATCAAAAGTTAAAATAACAGAAAATATACCATATGCAGGAGAATATTCATTAATTGTATTATTTAGTACATTTGGTGCATCTTTATTAGTATCTTCAGCAGATTTAATTTCAATGTACTTAAGTATAGAATTACAATCTTTTGGAGTATATATATTAACAACTTTATATAGAGATTCAGAATCAGCAACTTCAGCAGGCTTAAAATATTTCTTATTGGGAAGTTTATCCTCATGTATAATCCTATTAGGAAGTGGATTAGTTTATACTTATACAGGATTAACAAATTTAGAAAGTATATATAATTTAATTAGTGTAAGTGAAAATACAGCCATATTACAAGGTTTAAGTTTAGGAATCGTATTAATAATAGTAGGATATTTATTTAAAGTATCAGCAGCACCATTACATAATTGGGCACCTGCATTGTGTTCTGGGAAAACACATGAGTGGGTAAAACTATCAAACTCCGGGGACACCCTAAAGCTTATGATACCAAGCTATCTTCGAAAGATTATAAGTGGCCAGAATAATTACCTGGGTATGGTAACAAGTCATAATATGAATGAAAATGAAATGGGTTATCGCGGATCTAAGTCAGCTAACAAAGCTGTAAAAGAGCAACGAGTAGACGGTAGTTGGTTTTTAGCTCCAAAAGCTAGAAGCTTAAGGTATACTCTAATGGGTTTCGAAAGAAACTATCAATTCAAAGTCCTTTCTAAACAATTAAACAAACAAAAATTTTCTTTTTCTACTTTAACTAACAACAGCGTAAACAATTTTATAAACCCATGGTTTATCACAGGATTCATAGACGCTGAGGGGTGTTTTCAGATTTCAATTAGATATGATAAAAAATATAAAACTAATTGAAGAATATCCCTTACTTTTCAATTAAAACTACATGTTAAAGATATTGCCTTATTAAATAATATTAAAAATACTTTGGGAGTAGGTACTATCACATTACATAATAATGATACCGCTAATTTTAATGTTTATTCTATAAAAGAATTACAAGTAATAATTGATCATTGTGTAAAATACCCATTAATAACACAAAAACATTCTGATTTTTTATTATTTAAACAAGCTTTTGAAATTATTCAAAGGGGGGATCATTTAACTGAAAAGGGTTTATTAGAAATAGTAGGTTTAAAAAGCGCACTTAATTTAGGATTATCTGAGAAGTTAAGAGCAGCTTTCCTTAATTTTGTTCCTATTACTAGTCCAGCATTTAAATTTAATGGTATACCTTTTTGGGTAGCAGGTTTCATTAGTGGTGATGGTTCTTTCTATTTAAGTATTAGATCTAAAATTTCTCCAACTAGCACTACCGGGAACATTTTTAAGAAGTGTTTCTTTAATTTTTGGAGTCACTTTACATCTCAGAGATAAAGAGGTTATCCAAGCTTTGGCTTCTTACCTTACTTTATTAAATGGTAAAGGTTTTGATAGCTTAACTGTAAAACCTTATCCTATATCTGTTACAAAACACTCTGTAAGTCTTTACATAAGAAGATTTTCTGAAATTGTGAATGTAATAATTCCTTTTTTTGATAAGCATCCTATTCTTGGGGTCAAAAGTTTAGACTTTTCCGATATAAAAAAAGTAGCAGAAATTGTTCAAAATAAAGGGCATTTAACTAGATCAGGGTTTGAATCTATTCAAAAAATAAATTCTACTCTAAATCTAAGAAGACCTTGAGTATCAGACACAGAGTAGATTTAAATTATTGCTAGTTTAGTAGAAAAAATACAAAATATTCTTTAATTGCATGATAAATTTGATGGCCATGGATGTATATGATGATAGTCCAACAATAGTAACCATATGGATAACAATTATGCCTAAAATATCAATCTTAATCTTCTTATTAGAAATACAAAGTCAAATAGGTAATAGTTTAATAACAATCTTTTCATTATCATTGAAAACTTTATTGTTAATAAGTTCATTGTTATCTTTATTAATAGGAACAATAGTAGGGTTAGCTCAATCAAGAATAAAAAGACTGTTAGCCTAGGGTATATGAGAAATACGAATGTGGGCTTAACTATCAAACTCCGGGGAAGCCCTAAAACTTATGGTACCAAGCTATAGTCGAAAGGCTATATGTGGATGAAGTAATTACTCATGTACGGTAACAAGCCATAAGATGAGGGAAACTGAAATGGGTTATCGCGGATCTAAATCAGTCAATACGACTGTAAAAGAGCAACGAGTAGACGGTAGTTATTGCAGATATAAATAATCTAGCAATTAAGGTATACTCTAATAGAGACATTTTTTGTTATCTATCTCACAAGTTACCTAACCAAATTAGAAAAATTTACAAATCAAGTTTATATACAAAAATAACTAATGAAAAGAAAAAAAACATAGCTAGATTTTATTGTACTTCTTCCATTTCTGCTTTAATTGATAATTTGCCACCTTTTTTTATAACAGGGTTGACTGACGCTGAAGGTTCCTTCACATGTATTGTCAAAAAAAGTGCTGCCTATAGAGCAGGATGAAGAGTGGAAGTTGTTTTCCAAATAGCCCTTCATAAAAAAGATTTAGAACTTTTAAAACTTATACAAGCTTTTTTTGGTGGGATTGGAGTAATATCAACATCCCCGAATGATATGTGTGCTTTCAAAGTAACTTCCATTAAACAAATTTTAAATCAAATTATACCACATTTTGATAAATATAAATTAATCACCCAAAAACAGGCTGATTATCTCTTATTTAAACAGATCGTAATGTTAATGGAACAAGGAGACCACCTAAAGGTGGAAGGAATTCAAGCAATTATTAATATTAGAGCTTCACTTAATTTAGGATTATCAGAAGTTCAAAAGTTAAATTTTCCTAATACTATTCCTGTTATTAGACCATGTATACCTTTGACAGAAAAACCTCATCCCGAATGGATGGCTGGATTTATTACTGGAGAGGGATGTTTCTTTATTAAGTTAAACAAAGGTAGAAATAAAGTAGGAGTAGGTGTTCAATTAGTTTTCCAAGTCGCCCAACATATCAGAGATGAGTCATTATTAAAAAGTTTTATAGCTTTTTTTAAATGTGGTCATTATGTTAAACCTCTTAATCAAGAATGGGGATATTTTCAGTGTACTAAATTGTCCGATAATTATAACATAATTATTCCATTTTGTAGCCAATACCCTATTAGAGGTGTAAAAGCTAAAGATTTCTCAGATTGGGTAAAAGCAGCAGAACTAATTAATAAAGGAGAACATTTAACTACAGAAGGGTCTTATAAGATTATTAGTATTAAAGCTGGTATGAATACAGGAAGAAAATTCTAATAATTTCTTTGGAAGTCTTATAATCTAGCTAGTGCTCTAAGGTAACATAGAATTAAGTTTCTATTCTTGATATAAGTGAGCATTTCTTTAAAATCTAATTTGTATGGTAATTTTGTTTTTTTTTGACAGTACTATTTCACATATAGGTTTCATATTATTAGCTTTAGCTATAAATACAGAACAATCAATAGATTCATTCTTATTTTATATTATCCAATATTCTATTACTAATTTAAATACATTTTTAATATTAATAGCATTAGGTTATGTATTGAAAAATAATAGTCAATCTATTTTAGAGTCATTCCAAGATATTAAATATATTACTGAACTTAAAGGTTTATTCTTTAATAATCCATTATTAAGTTTAAGTTTAACAATTTGTTTATTTAGTATGGCAGGTGTACCTCCTTTATTAGGTTTCTTTTCAAAACAATTTGTATTATATTCAGCAATGCAAAGTGAATATTACTTTATTGGAATCATAGCCATATTAGTAAGTGTAATAAGTGCTTCTTATTACTTAAAAATTATTAAAGTTTTACATTCTGAATCTAAAGAAATAGTAGAAGTCACAGAAAGTCAAACTACTTTAAGTTCACTTCATAGTTTTATGATATCAACTTTAACTTTATTTATTTTATTATTTATTTTAAAACCTTCAATATTATTAAATAGTACACAATTACTAGCATTATCTTTATTTTATTGTTAGTATGAATAATATTTTAATGTTATTTATTTTTGTTCCTATTTTAGCTGGAATTTTATTATTACTTAATTTTTTATTAGCACCTAAAAATGCTTATGAGTCTAAAGTATCGGCTTATGAATGTGGTTTCTCACCGATTTATGGTCAAACTAGAAGTGTTTTCCATATTAATTTTTTCTTAGTTGCTTTATTATTTTTAATCTTTGATTTAGAAGTTTTATTACTTTATCCTTTAGCAGTTACATTGTACCAAGTAAGCATTTTCGGTTTCTCTGTAGTATTTGTATTCTTCATCGTTTTAACTATTGGATTTGTACTTGAAATAGGTTCAGGTTCAATCTCTATTAGTAATAAAGAAGTCAAAAATTCAAATTACCCCCTTCCTAATTATAATACTTACAAAAATAAAAGAGTAGTTACTATCTTACTACAAAAGGCTACTTTCGGAACATCAGCAGTATATTCCACCCAACACCCTGAAAATTTAAAGGATACAACAACAAATTCTTATTGGGAAACAATTCATGAAAAAGATAGAGGGCAAGAAACAAACAATCCTCATATAATTGCTAGTAGACATATTACTAAAGGAGATTTTACAGATGCTAAAATAATAAATTTGGTTCAATCTCAATTAGGACACACAATAAATCAGGAAGAATAAGATAAACTAAGCTCTATCAAACCTGTATCAATTTTATTTGATGAACTAGGAGTTCAACCTAAAACTCATGAACAAGTAATTAGTAGTAGTGCGTATAACGCTAAAGTGAGAATCAAACTAAATGGATACATTGGTGGAACTAATACAAGCATAGCTGGGGTTTATATTTGGACAAATCTTAAAACGGGGGAACAAAATGTTGGAAGTTCTATCAATTTGTATACAAGATTAAGATCGTATTTTAAACCTACTATACTAAATGAAGGAAATAGGCTGATTAATCAAAGTATGAAAACATTTGGAATGGATAATTTCAAATTAGATATTTATATAATAGACACCACAGGTATGGTATACTCTAAAATTAGTGCTATTACCCTTTGCTTAGAACAATATTATATATTTAATTTAAACCCTTCCCCTCATTCGATAAAAGTAGCTGGATACAATCCTATTGTAGAATTTACTAAAGAACACATTGCAAGTATTAAAAAAGCAAATAGTAAACCAGTTTACGTTTATAAAGACAAAACTCTGCTTTATGAAGCAACTTCTGCGACAGAACTAATCAAAGAAACTAATATAAGCCATAGCACAGTAACTAATTCTCTTAAAAACCCTAAAAAAAAAGTATTTGAAGTTTTAAATGTTTCACATATTAGCCCTACACCTGATATAAAAATCAAAAATTTAGATGCTCAAACTTTAAAAGAAATTATTAATAAATATAGTACCGTTGGTAAAAGAACTTCATTGGAGGTAAGTTTAACTCTTATTGACCATGCAAGTAATAAGACCTGCACTTTTTCTAACAGTTCTGTAAAAATTTAGAAAAGGGGGTTAATATTTCTAATAAAACAATCTTAAAGTACAGAGATAATTTCCCCCCTTCCCTTTATTGCTTAAAAATAAAATTAATTCTTTTCTGTTATTTTAATTAATAGATTTAATTTTTTTTTTGTTAGTAATAGTTTTACATCATTTAAGAAAATTAAAAAAAATGAAGTCATATTCATTTAATTCCTAGTTTTTTGGTTTAAATTTAAATTTTTTATCTTTTTTTTAATTTTCCAATTGGCTTTTATTCTTTATTAAGTGAGGGTTTTCTATTGCTATTAAAATTTTTAATTGTATACTAAGTGTTTTCATTAAAATGTATAGTATAGCTATTAAACAGATTTTGCTTATTTGTAAATTTAAAATAAAAATCCTTTTTTTTAATTAAATTTTAATTATATTAATTAATATTTTTAATTAAAAGAGTTATAAATGAACGAGTATAGTTAAGTTGGTATAACTTCTACCTTCCAAGTAGTTATCATCAGTTCGAATCTGATTACTCGTATAAATATATTATGGATCAATCTTATCTTTAAGTAATTATAAATAAAAATTTATTTAAAATTGTTAATATTAAACACTTTATTTTAATTAAAATAAATAATAAACAAGAGCGAGGTGACTCGAACACCTACCGATGATTTTGGAGATCGTCATACTAACCAATTGATACTACGCTCTTAAAAAAAAATAATTATATTAATAATATAAAGGATAAAATACTCTTTTATAACTAAAAAATAAGGGCCCTTAGCTTAATAGGTAGAGTACCTAATTGTCGATTAGGGTGGTCCCAGTTCGAATCTGGAAGGGCTCGTGAAATTTACGCACTAAAAGAGTATGTTTATTTTAAATGTCATACGTTAGACACTATCAAAGAAAAATATTTTTTTAAATATGTTAGCCGCAGCAAAATACATTGGTGCAGGATTAGCCTGCTCTGGATTAATTGGAGCTGGAGCTGGGATTGGATTAATTTTCTCAGCTTTAATTGCTTCAACAGCTAGAAATCCTCAAATCAGAGGACAATTATTTGGGTACGCAATCTTAGGATTCGCTTTAGCAGAAGCTACAGGATTATTCTCATTAATGATTGCATTCTTATTATTATACTCATAATAAAAAAATTAGAAATATAACCAAATAAATTATATTTCCCCTTAAAAATTTTTAAGAATAAAAATGGTAAAATTAAAATTTTATTAAACAAAGAAATGAAGCTTATTGAGTTATGTTTACAGTTGGTTTCTGTAGTAAATTTGCAAAATTTATAGTAAGGTTCGATTCCTTCCTAACTCTAGTATAAAAATAAAAATTCTCTTAGTTTAATGGCAGAACATCATTCTTCTAAAATGTCAATTTTGGTTCGATTCCAAAAGAGAATGAAGATAAATGACTCAAATTAAACTAAATCGTTACAGTGTAAAAAAAAATAAAAAAAATAAAAAAATTAAAAAAAAATTTAATGCTCAATTTTAATAAAAAAATTTTTTAATAACAATAATAAAAATAATAAAGTAATAACTTTGATAAGTAAGAGCCAACAAGAATATATAAAATATTTTTACTGGACATATTCGTATCATTTAAATATTAAAAAAAGTAATATTTCTAAATGATCATTTAATTAAAAAAAAAAATAAAAACTATGATTCAATACGACTTATTATTACAAATAGCTAATATAATCATCAATTTAATAGATGTTTTATTAGTTTTATTACCTATATTACTTGCAGTAGCTTTTATGACTATCATAGAAAGAAAACAATTAGCTGCACATCAAAGAAGAGTAGGACCTAATACAGTAGGTTATAAAAAAATAAATAAAAATAAAGATTATTTTCTGCCTAGGTCTAGTAAGATATTAAAAAGATCATATCATAATTTTTCTGATTGCTATAAAAATATTATTAAAGATTTATATCAAAATAGGGTAGCACCTGTTAAATTATTTAATTCAAAGGTTCTTGACACTTGTTATAATTTAACTTCTATTGAAGAAATAAATTTATTTTTTAAAAATTTTAAAGATAAAGGAGGAATTTATTTATTTCAATATAAAGGAGATCCAAATATTTATTATATAGGAAGAACTAAAAACTTTAATTCTAGATTTAATGTTCATTTAAAAACTAAACTTAAAGATAAGTTCCACTTATTTGCTAATTTAGTAGGTTGGGATCAATTTAAATTTTCTATAGTTGAAATTTGTGATATTAATAATCAACAAGAAAGAGAAAATTTTTACTTACAAAATTATTTACCTCTATTAAATACTGTGTTTAAGAGTAATTTTAGTGAATCTCAAATATATGAAACTTTATATAGCAAATTAAAGGCTAAACAAGGTAACTTAGAATTTAAAAATAAACATGAAGGTATTCCAATATATGTATATAATTGTAACAATCTAATAAGTACAAATTTTCTTAAGTACAATAGTATTAATACTCTGAGTAAAGATATTAATGTTGCTAGAGATACCATCAAAAAATATCTAAATACTCATGTGTCTTATAACAATTGCTTATTTTATACTTATGTTATAAATGATTTTAATTTAATTATTGGTTTAATAAGTGAAGCTAAAAAAGAATTAGTTTTAAACCCAAATAAACCTGCAAAAGTATGAGTTTATAATGTAAAGGGTGAACATTTTCAATTTGAGTCCAAAGAAGCTGCAGCTAGATTTTTAAATGTTACAAGCTTAATTATAAGAAACCACATAGATAAGTGGATCATAGGAGGAATTAACGGTTTTTATTTATTTAGTAAAGAATTAAATTTTATTGAAAAAGAAAAACTTATTAAAGTGTCTAGTTTAAGAAAATTTAGAAATGTTGAGGTATGGGTATATGATGCTAATAATTTAGAGTTAATTATTGGAATCTTTAAAAGTATGCAGAAAGCTGCAGACCATTTTAAAGTAGATTATAGAACTATTTTAAGACATTTAGATACCAATAAAGCTACTATCAAAAATAATCAAATAGTTTTATTATTTTCTAAAAAATTAACATTAGAAGAGATTAAAAACATTAAAGTAAAAAGTATCGAGAATGAAACCATCAAATTATGGGTCTATAAAGAAATTAATTCTAATTTTATTTTGATAAATAATAATCAACCTACCTTTAATTCTAAATATATAGCGTCTAAAGAATTAAAAATTGATAACAAAACTATATCTAAGTATTTAGATACCAATAAATCTTACAAAGATCTATTTTTTTACAGTCAAAAACTTTAAATACAGTGCTGGCATAATAATCTTTATTTTATCCGGAAATTGTGAGAAAATTTTCCTAAAGTAGCCTAAAGGGGAAGTGAACCTTCCTCTATAAATCGTCAAATTGCGGGAAACCCTTAAAGCTATTTCAACTAAGTAATTATAGTAATATAATTATGGCTCAGGTAATGACTCGAGGTATAGTAAAATCGAAATAGATGCACGAAAGGAAATAGGAAATCCGCAGCCAAGTACAAAAATATTTTTAATTACCTTATTAATTATTTAAATAACCCCCTATAATAAATAGGCAAGACAAAAATTTAATCAATTAAAATTTTCCCTGGTTAAGTCATTTAATAAGTTTTTGTATGCAGTTCATCGACTAAACGGCGGTTGGTAATATTTTTATTGCTTAAGATATAGTCAGACCCTATTCGAAAGAATATATAAAATATTATATTTCTATAATATAACTGGATAGTTATCTAATGACTATTTAGGGGAACATCTTCTAACTCAGCCTGTATTACTCACCCTTGAAAAAAGCTTTTACCTTAAAAGCACAAAACAAGGTAAAGTAAATGGCAAAAGGAAGATTATTTGTACTACGGAATACTTCAACCATTTGCCGATGCTTTAAAATTAGTAGTGAAAGAAACAATTATACCATCACAATCAAACAAAATATTATTTTATTTAGCACCTGTCTCTACATTAATCTTTAGTTTATTAGGTTGGGGTATTATACCATTTGGTGAAGGTTTAACATTATTTGATTTTCCTTTAGGTATATTATATACTTTAGCTTTATCATCTTTAGGTGTATACGGTGTATTATTTGCAGGGTGGTCTGCTAATTCTAAATATGCTTTTTTAGGAAGTTTAAGATCTACAGCAGCAATGATAAGTTATGAATTAATATTAAGTTCCGCTATATTAATAATAATTTTATTAACAGGTTCATTTAATTTCACTACAATAATAGAAAGTCAACAATCAGTATGGTTTATAATACCATTGTTACCTATATTTATTATATATTTTATTTCTATATTAGCTGAAACAAGTAGAACACCATTTGATTTACAAGAGGCTGAAAGTGAATTAGTCGCTGGTTTCTTCACTGAACACAGTTCAATTATTTTTGTTTTCTTCTTTTTAGCTGAATATACTTCAATAGTATTATTTAGTTGTATTACCGCCATATTGTTTTTAGGTGGTTATAATATGCCTAATTTAATAGTAAATGATACTTTCTTTAATATTCAAAGTATTATTTTAGGATTAAAAACATGTATATTCTGTTTTATGTTTGTATGGTTCAGAGCAACATTACCTAGATTAAGATATGATCAACTTATTGAATTCTGTTGGTTAAATCTTTTACCGGTAGTAGTAGCTTTTATCATACTTGTGCCAAGTATATTAGTTGCTTTCGATATAGCTCCTTACTAGAATTAATATTAAAGCCCCCTTTTTTATCATTTAAAAGAAAGTAGTTTCATAAAATACAAATTAATAAACAATTTAATTAAAGCCTATAATTTAAAGGTAGAATAATTTCTTGATAAGGAATCTGTAGAAGTTCGATTCTTCTTGGGCTTATAAAATATATTTTATATGAATATAAATTATTAATTTGTTACAGTGTAAAAAAATTATTAGTAAAAGTTTAAATATCTAATTAATTGAAATGGTATAATCAACAAAAAAAAAATAAGGGTGTATAAGTATTATAATAAAACATATACTTAGAATAATATAAATTAAAGATGTTTAGATGTAAAATCTAATCATTAAAACATCCTTTAATATATTAATCGAATAATGTATATACTTTATAATAATTTTTAAATTATAATATAAATATATCTATTCAATTTTAGTTTAAAATTTAAGTGAGAAATTTAAAATCGCAAATATTACTTAGACTTGTAAATTCATATTTAGTAGATTCACCTGAACCTGCTAATATCTCATATTTGTGGAATTTTGGTTCTTTATTAGGATTATGTTTAATTTTACAAATATTAACAGGTATTTTCTTAGCAATGCATTATCAACCACACGTAGATTTTGCTTTTAATTCAGTTGAACATGAAACCTCTCAATTGTGTTCTTAAAACTTCGCTATATGCTGGGACCTCCTAAAGCTTTAAGTACTCAAAAATAGTAAAAATCTTAAAGATACTACAATGGACAATCAGCAGGAAACCAAATCTTTCAAAGAGAGTAGGATCCTCAGAGACTATACGCGAAGATCTCAGTTAAATATTAAACTAATAGCCAACCGGTCTTGGGATATGATATAGTCCGATCAATCATGAAAGTGATTGCTAACATGTTGAATATAATAAGTATTTTTACCTTTAGTTATAGATTATTTAATAGAAGAGAACCTTCTCCAATGAATAGTTCACAATTTTCTAGATGGCTAGCCGGTTTTATTGATGGAGAAGGGAACTTCCAAGTATTTTTAGACAGACATTATTTAAGGGTAATGTTTAGAATTAGACTTCATAAAGATGATATCAATGTATTACAAAAAATACAAGAATTTTTAGGTGTAGGAAGAGTAGTACTAGATGGTAATAGTTGTGTATTTATAATTAGTAATATTAAAGACTTAATAAACGTTCTTTTTCCATTACTAGACACATATAATTTATATACAACTAAATGGTTAGACTACATTGATTTTAAAAAGGTAGTATTATTTCTTTCCGAATCAAACACTACAAGAGTTTCTTTTTCGCAATTAGAATGAGCAAAAAATATAATTAATAGTATGAACTTAGGTAGAATTGAGTTTAATTACAGCTTAATTCCTGTTCTAAGAGGGGTAGATCCTTTTTGGTTACTAGGATTTATTGAAGCAGAGGGTACATTTGGCTTTAAAATTTTAAGTCCTTTTTTTCAAATAGGACAACATGTAAGAAGTTTATTTGTACTGGAAGCTATTGCATGCTATTTAAATTCAATTCCTAAAGGGTTTCATTTTAGTCTAAAATCAGGAGCTCCTACAGTAAATTTTAGTTTAAATAAGAAAACTTCAGTATCAGTCATTTCTATAGTAAATATTGATACATTATACGATTATTTATTGTTCTTCTTATTAGATAAGTCATTTCAAACTAGAAAAGGGATAGATTTCCATTTCTGGTGTATCGTACTTCACTTACATAAACTAGGTTACTTCTATTTACAAGAAGGTAGAAACTTAGCTTATAAAATTTCTCAGTATGTAAATTCTAATAGATATAGTACAAATCCTAATCCCGGTCAAACTCCTAGTTTAGCTGAAATTAAAAAGTATTAAATCTAAATCTTCCTGTGACACTTACAACTAGTATGTTGCATGTGGATTTAGCAAAGGCTTTTGCATCTAAAGTTAAACCAAGCGCTATTTGGGTATACGATAATGGAGTACTATTAAGGGAAAGTCCTTTTTCTTCCTTTACATCAGCTATGGAAGCTATTGGTTATTCAAAAACTAGTGTAGCTGGAAGAAGAAGTATTGATACAGGTAAAATTATCGGTGGAAGATATACTTTTTATTCAAAACCACTATAATAATAATTTTATAATGGTTAAACATATTTTAGCCAAAACCCCATTAATATAAAGTTATTAAAGTGGTCATGTTTATAACATAAATGATTATGAGAGACGTAAATAATGGTTGGGCAATAAGATATACACATGCAAATGTTGCATCATTCTTCTTTATATTTGTATATGCCCACATAGCAAAAGGGTTATATTATGGATCTTATAAATCACCAAGAGTATTATTATGGACAATTGGAGTAATTATTTTAATAGTGATGATAGGTACTGCATTCTTGGGTTATGAATATAGCCCAAAATGGTTTAATATAAGTATTTTTTATGTAATTTTTTACATAATTGTATATTATACCATACTCTTTTTACCATTAAAAAAAAGTAAGGTATTAATATATCCAGTAGGGAATACAATGAAAAATATAAAGTATAATAAATTAAGAAATAAGTCAATATATCTTATAAATAGTCTTAAAAAAAGAGGATATAGTACAATTTCTCATTTAAATAAAAATGTTCAAATTTCTTGTTCTGAAAGATTGAATACAATCATGAAAGAATTAGAGTTAAACCCTGTATTTATGTATGAAAATTTAGATAAAGAAAATTTAAAAACACAAATATTAAATGAGACTAAAGGTTTAAGTGGAATATATATGATAGTTAATAAAATAACTAAAGATTATTATATAGGTTCTGCTTCAACTAACAGATTTTATGCTAGATTTAGTAATCATGTTATTTATTTTAGAGGTGCTATGTGAATTGGGACTTCACTGATGTGCCTGAAACTATCAAATTCCGGGGACACCCTAAAGCTTAAGGTACCAAGCTATCTTCGAAAGATTATAAGTGGCTGGAGTAATTACCCAGGTATGGTAACAAGCCCTAAGATGAATGAAAATGAAATGGGTAATCGCGGATCTAAATCAGCTAACAAAGCTGTAAAAGAGCAACGAGTAGACGGTAGTTGGTTTTTAGCTCCAAAAGCTAGAGGCTTAAGGTGTACTCTAATGGGTTTCGAAAGAAATTATCAAGTCAGAATCCCTTCTAAGCAAATAAATAAAAGGTTTTATACTAGCCAAACAATCGTTCCTGAAACAATATTATTAAACCCATGGTTTATCACTGGGTTTACTGATGCTGAGGGATGCTTTACTCTCTCAATAGTTAAAAACAATAGTTCTAAAACGGGTTGGGCGGTAAAACTTTCTTTTCAAATCGGTTTACATAATAAAGATAGAGCTTTATTAGAACATATTAAGCTTTATTTTAATGTAGGTAATATATCTAAACACGGTTCAATGGTACATTTTAGAGTTGAATCTATTAAAGATTTAGCTAAAGTTATAAACCATTTTGATAATTATCCTTTGATAACTAAGAAGTATGCAGATTATATACTTTTTAAAAAAGCATATATAATCTTGTTAAATAAAGAGCATTTAGTTAAAGATGGTTTAGAAAAATTTGTGGGAATAAAAGCATCAATTAATAAAGGACTTTCAGATTCTTTAAAATTAGCTTTTCCTAATGTTACAGCCACAGAAAAATTTATGGGGATAGATAATAAGATCCCTGATCCTCAATGGGTAGCTGGGTTTTCTACAGGAGAAGGTTGTTTTTTCATAAAAATAACTAAATCTTCTCATTCTAAACAAGGTGTCAATATCCAATTAAAATTTCAATTAACCCAACATTATAGGGATGAGTCTTTAATGAGAAGTTTAATTTCTTACTTTAATTCAGGGCATGTTTTTAAAAACCAAGATACTTATATTTATGATGTGTCAAAATTTTCAGATCTTAATTCTAAAATTGTTACGTTCTTTAAAGAATATCCTATATTAGGTTCTAAATATCAAGATTTTTCTGATTGGGTTCAAGTAATTGAACTAATGAACAATAAAGTTCATCTTACAAAGGAAGGAATAGATATAATTTGGAAAATTAAAGAAGGTATGAATAGAGGGAGAAAATAAATCATAAATATTGTATAGGATTCTTGTCATCTTGATAAGCCACCTTCCCCTTCTTAGATAAAATAATTATTTATTTGTATGATAAATCTGATAGCCTTGAGCAAAATAGTGAAATCAGCAGTAAAAAAATATGAATTAAAAAATTTTGCTTTTATCATATTAGAATTATATCCTAATGTTGTAACTAAAGAAAATAACAAAGAATTATTAGATTTAGAAGATAAATATTTAAAATTGTTATTGCCTAATTATAATATTTTAACTGAGGCAGGTTCTAGTTTTGGTTATAAACACACGGAAGTTGATAGAATCAAAATGAAAGATGTTTATAGCGATGCAAGAAGGGAACTAATAGGAAGTTTAAATAGAGGAAAAAAACTTTCTCCAGAAACAATAGAAAAAATAAGAGAAAAGGCTTTAAATAGACCACCTATGTCCAATGAGACTAAGAAAAAATGCATTAGTCATACAAGACCTGTAGTTTTATATAATCTTAATGGAACTGTTTACGGTAAATATTTTACTATTTTAGAAGCTGCTAAATCTATAAACTGTGGCGAAAAAACTATAAGAAGGGCATTAAAAACAGAAAAAAGATTAGTTAAAAGACAATGAATAGTAGAAGATTTAGTCAAGTAAATAGAAATTAAATATGGTAACTAGTTATTTCTTGAATAAATTTTAATTATACTTTATATATTTTTTTATGTTAAATCATAGTCCCGCGAGTAACAATCTTTTTGCAATCTTTATAGAAAAAAAAAGATTAAAGTGGTATATCCCGACAGGGATATAAAATAGTCTTTAATGAAAGATTATTTGGCGATGTTAGTGAAAACGATCAAAAAAGTTAAACTTTAAGATCGTCGGTTATATAAATGATCGCGACAGACTGGGTCACTAATGGGTGGCTGAAATGCTGCTTAATGTACAGTCGAAACTTTTGGTTAAATAAATTAACTTCATTTAACTAATAGAATATACAAATTTAAAGTTATTCTAGCTTATTATGTCATTTCATTAATAAGTAAGTTTGTATGTTTTACCATATGGTCAAATGTCATTATGGGGTTTCCTTATTAAGCCCCAAATATATAATATTTATTTATTTTTATTTTCTTTAGTACTTATAGTTCCTCTTGATTTTTATATTACTTCAAAAGTAAGTAGACTTAAAGGTATTTTAAGAATTGGTCCGCACAATAAAGATGTTTTATCTATAATATTTGGATCTCTTCTTGGAGATGCTTACGCTGAAAAAAGAGCAGGTGGACTAGGGACAAGAATCAATTTTTATCAAGAAGCTGTTCATGTTGAATATCTTTATTCTTTACACAAACTTTTTTCTAATTTAGGTTATTGTAATCCTAAAATACCTGTTGTAACAAGTAGATTAGGTCCCAAAGGTAAATTAAGACAAATAGTCAGATTTAGAACTTGAACTTACACAAGTTTTAATTGGATACATGAATTATGGTACAAAAATAACATTAAACAAGTCCCAGCAAATATAGCTGAATATTTAACTCCATTAGCTTTAGCAATTTGGATCATGGATGATGGATGTAAAGTAGGAAAAGGGTTAAAATTTTCTACTAATTCTTTTTCCTATAATGAATGTTTAATTCTAGTAAAAGCTTTAAATGATAACTTTAACCTTAAAGCTTCAGTTCAATCAGCGGGAAGTAATGATCAATACGTTATCTATATTTGGAAAGAATCAATTAATGATCTTAGAAATATAGTTTCTCCGTATATAATACCTGAAATGAAATATAAAATAAATTAAAAATATAAAATATTATATATAGTTATATGGTCTTATATAAAGCAATTTTTACTAAAAATTTATAGATTTAGCCATATGGCAATACTGATGAAAACAGGTCAAAATTGTTTGTTTAGCATTAAGACCGTCGGTAGAGTAAACTATCGCTACAGACTGCTTCATCGGTGGGTGTCTGAAATGATGCTTAATGTACAGTCGGGATCTTTTTTAAATTAAAAAATTATAGTTAGCGCTATAACTTATTAAATAAAACACAAGGCTTTATACTGTATTAAATTACAATTATTTTTAATTAAAATAAGTATATTGTACATGGTTTGCTTGTTTTAAACATTTAAGCTTAATACAAAGCTAGAATAAGCAAATTAAAGATTTGGCAACAGTAATTACAAATTTATTAAGTGCTATTCCAGTATTTGGACAAGATTTAGTTGAGTCAACTTATGCCACAGAATTATGTAGTTGCTTAGTATTTAAGGGAAATAATTTTCCTGTATTAGCAACAATCGGAACAGTTAGTACACAAGCATTAAAAAAAGGAAGAAAATTAAGATGCAACGATAAAAAAGAATATTTAACCATACCTTATAAGTTTATAGCTTTTTTAGTTGGTTTAATAGACGGAGATGGTTATATTCAAATAACTAAAACTACAAAAGGATATATAGCAATCAAATTAATTATTTGTTTAAGTTTAGAAGATATTTCTAGTTTAGAGTATATTTACTCAGTATTAAAAATAGGAAAATTACAAATATATAGAGATTTAAAAAATCCAATTTGTAAATTAGTCATTAGTAAAACAGATTTACAAGAAGTTATTTTTCCATTATTAATACATCATAATATATATTTTTTAACTGAGAGTAGAAGAGCTCAATTTGATCTAGCTATGCTTATAATTAAAAATGATTTAAAACTTTTTAATCAAATATCTAATTATAATAAGGTGCCTACAATTTTTGAATTACCTAAAACAGCTTCAGAATACCTTAGTTTAGCTTTTTTTAAAAATTGGTTAGTAGGTTTTACAAATGCAGAAGGTTCTTTTTGTATAAAAAAAAATAATGATGCATGTTTTCAATTAAAACAAATAATCCACGTTCAATTATTTGAAGCTTTCAAACTATTGTTTAAAACTAATAGAAATATTTCAATTGAAATGGGTAAATATGCTCAATTTTCTGTTAGTTCTAAAACAGATATACAAACTGTAATTGATTTTTTTTCGTTTTCAGGTTTACATCCTTTAATTGGCTTAAAATATATTCAATATTTAAAATGGATAACAAGTTTACAAAATAGTTATAGATACAAAAATCTTAATTTTCCTTCCTAAATAATATTTGTGTATATTTACTTTAATTCTGTGAAGATCGGCTCCTTAAAACAGTAATGTTTTAGTGGCAAATGGGGAGAATTGCAAGAACGTTTTACAACCTTACCAGACTACTTGCAGCGGAGCTTGACTCGGTATTTTTTAAGAAATTATTCTAAATTAAAGGGTCAAGAACGTTCAACGACTAACGAGTGAGTTATACCAACAATAAGCTCGACACGAAAACCCCACAACCTTTGCCGCACCCTACTCTCAACCTTTGCCCTCTAAATAGGTCCCAAAGATTAAGATAATACTAATAGGGTAAGCGGGTAACGGTTGAAGACATAGTCTAAACATCGTATACCGATGAGGATGGAGATTAAATACTCTGTCATAAATATTTTGTAATCTGGGGTGGTTTCAGTGTAAGTAATGCAACATTAAATAGATTCTTTTCATTACATTATTTACTACCTTTCTTATTAGCTGCTTTAGTAGTTGCACATTTAATTGCTCTACACACACATGGATCAAATAATCCTAATGGGATTTCAGGAAGTGGAGATAGATATGCATTCCATCCATACTTTGTCTTTAAAGATTTAGTGACAATATTTTTATTCTTCTTAGTATTAAGTATTATGGTATTTTATTACCCTAATTTCTTAGGACATAGTGATAATTATATTCCTGCGAATCCAATGCAAACACCCGCATCTATTGTTCCTGAATGGTATTAATAAAGATGCCATGCTTAAGAGTAATCTTATGAATAATTAACTTTACTGTATGCTGGTAACCCCTAAAGCTTTAAGTACTCAAAAATAGTAACAATCTTAAAGATACTACAATGGACAATCAGCAGGAAACCAAATCTTTCAAAAGAGAGTAGGATCCTCAGAGACTACACGTAAAGCTCCTTAATTATTTTAATTAAGTTGATTAATTTGATTAAGGATGAAGATATAGTCCAGCCATTTATTGAAAGATAATGGGTAATATGTTTATATGTATTTTATTAAAGTGATCTGATAACTTCCATAAGTTTAGTGTGTACGCAAAATTACTCAACTATGTCTACAAAAAGACTTTCAAAATCTGATAGAATAAAAATAACTATAGAAAGTCCTTTAAATGAAATTATGATCGGTTTATTACTGGGTGACGGTCATATTCAAAAAAGATCGATAAACGGTAATTCTAGATTTATTTATGGACAAAGTAGTTTAAGATTACACCATCTTAATTATTTTAATCATGTATTTGAATTATTTAAACCTTACTTATCTAAAGATTTTAATCCTAAAAAAAGATCTTTTACAGATAAGAGAAATAATAAAAAATATAGTTCAGTTCAATTTGCTACATTATCACTTCCATGTTTTAACTATTATAAAGACCTATTCTATAATTCAAATTATTTAAAAATAGTTCCTTCAAATATACAAAATTTACTTAGTCCTAGAGGATTGGCTTATTGGATAATGGATGATGGTTCTCTTCAAAATAAAGGTTTACATTTAAATACTTATGGTTTTACTCCGCAAGATATTTTCTTATTAAAAACTACTTTAGAAAATATGTTTGGAGAAAATACTTTGAAATGTACAATTCATAAGCACCAAAAGGGAGAAAGAATTTATATATGGGAAGAAAACATGGAATTGGTAAGAAACAATATCTCTCAGTTTATGCATAAAGATATGCAGTATAAAATAAACTCTGATAAATTAAAATAATATAAATATATGAAAATGATCTTTTACCATTCTATGCTATTTTAAGATCAATACCTAATAAATTATTAGGGGTATTAGCTATGTTTGGTGCATTATTAATATTTTTAATCTTACCTTACTCTGATTTATCTAGAATCAGAGGATCATCATTTAGACCTTTAATGAAATTCATCTTTTGGTTATTTGTTACCGATTTTATAATCTTAATGTGGATCGGGTCTCAACACCCTGAAACACCTTACGTTGAAATAGGACAAGTGGCAACTGCTTTTTATTTCTTATGGTTCATTTTCTTAGTTCCGGTTGCTGGGTTATTGGAAAATACTCTATTCGATTTAGCAACTATTTCTAATAATAAAAATGATTCCCCCCTACCTACAAGTAATAACTATAACAAATTTAAAACTTTGGTATAACCAAGTCTAATTAATTCAACTAAAACTGATTCTGTTAATTATCCTAAGATTTATAATAGACAGTTTTCAACTAAATCTAATGGTTATGTAGCTACTGATTTACATGAATGGTTAAAAGGTTTTACGGTTGCCGAAGGTTGCTTTATGATTATTTATAATAAAGCTACACCATTTACATTTAGATTTATTTTTAAATTAAAATTACATAGAGACGATAGACCTTTATTGGAATATTTCAAAACACAATATAATATGGGTAGAGTTTAACTTTCAAAACTTCCAAATACCAATATATCAAGTACCTGGGAAGTTGTTAGACAAGAAGATGTACTAAAATTAATAGAGATATTTGATATGAAAGCCTTAAATACTTCTAAATATTTAGATTATCTTTTATGGAAAAAGGCATTTTACTTTACTTAAATATTAAAAATGTGGGATCAACCTTTAAAACAGATATAAAAAGTCAAATATTGAGTATTAAAGGTCAAATGAACGATAGTAGAACATCTTTTATTTTCCCATCTTTACATAAAGTAGAAATTACACCTTTTTGGTTTCTAGGTTTTATTGAATGGGAAGGTTGGTTTCTAAAAACAAAAATCAAAACAATTCGCATTGATATTTGGTATTGGACAAACAATAATTCAAAAACCGGTAATTGAGGCTAAAATTCAATATCTTAATAGTTTAATATTAGAAAACGATTTAAAATTTAACACTATAAAAGTTCAAGATGTTAACGGCTTTAAAAACAATAATTCTAAACCCTTTGTTTATTTAACCTTTTCACAATTAGCCTATAATTTAGAAGTGTTTATTCCTTTCCTTGATAAATTAACCTTTCTCTATAAAAAGGGTTTAGACTATCAAGATTGGAGACAAGTTGCTATGCTTATGAAAGATGGAAGTCATTTAACGTCAGAGGGTTATGTAATTATAACAAATATTAGAAACAGAATGAATAATAATAGACTTTCTACCAACATTAAAACTTTAGAAGATAATGTTTAATTCTCCCCTTAATTATTTATAAAAGTAATCTTTTAAATTATAAGTTTTATTTTTAATGGTAAAGATAAATTTACAGAGGTTCTTCATTTAGAACCCACTTTAACCCAAATTTACCTTCAATGAGTATTAATTGGCTTTGTGGTTTCATGAGTGCCGATGGGCATTTTGCCTTGCATATAAGAAAAAACAGTAAATTTACTTTAGGGGCCAACTGTTATCCAATTATTTCTAGAAGCCAAGACGGGGTAAGTTTGATTACCTTAGAGTATATTGTATCTTTTTTAGGAGCAGGTAAAGTTACCAAAGATTCCCATAATAGAACAACTTATGTGTATTATCTAGCTTCTCTTAAAAACATTCAACATTTTATCAATAAGATAGAAGGAACTGATATAATAGGCTTGGGCCAAAGCACTAGATTTTGCAGATTTCTGTAAAGGAATTGAAATAATCAATAGGAAAGGGCATTTCACTCAAGAAGGTTTAAATGAACTTAAAACACTTTCTAGCCAGATGAACGCTACTAATTTTGAAAAAAAATTAAATAAAATAAAATAAAAACAACATATATTCAATATAACCCTCCCTTAAAAGGTTTAAATAATAAAGAGTTTGATAGTAAATTCTACAAATTTAGAGGCAAAAGGTAAAAATAAGGTAGTTAAATTTCTGGATTGCACAACATTATAACTCCCTAATTAATTTAAGCTACTGTATTCATAGTAAAACCATCATTATAAAATAAATTTATTCTTTATATAAAAACTTCCCATAAAAGAAAGGAAATACTATAAGTATTATAAAATTTGTAGAATTATGTTTACAGTTGGTTTCTGTAAAAATTTTATTTGTATAGCAAGGTTCGATTCCTTCATAATTCTAAGTCCAGTTTTTGTTTTTTTGTTGTTTTGGTGTTTTCATTAAGGTAAAATTATAGATAGCCATAGAATAAACTCGTAAAATAATAGTGTCAAAGGGGTACGTAACCCCTATAAAAATAATTTTGTCACAGTGTAATAAGTAGTGTAGCTACCATTAAAGAAAGCCTATTTCTATAGAAATAAACCAATAAACTTTAAATGTTTAAGAGTCAACAAAAATATAATTATATATTTTACTGGACATATTCGTATCATTTTAAATATTCCTCTAAAAAAAAAACCTAATTTTTTTTTTACAATCTTTAAAGATAAAAGTAACAACCTTTATAAAAAAATCCTTATTAAATTTTTGTAAATTATTACCTATAGTTAATGTAATTGGATTTTATTATGATTTACTTAGTAATATTTTTGATGTAGATGTTTTAATATAACTAACCCAATTAAAACTATGTATTTACATATTTAAATTTATAAATTAAAAATTGGTTAACTTTTTCTAATTTTGTTACAGTGTAAAATTTTTATTAAAATTAAATTAAATATTATTATAAATAAGCTTTTAAAATCGGGATTTTATAAGTATAAAAATAAAATCAATTTTTATCAAATATACTTATTTTTATTATAAATCTTTATGTATCAATAGATAAAAAATAGCTTAAATATAAAATTTTTTTAATAAATGTACCCTCTTTTTTAATTAAACTTAAATTTTTAAATTAATAAAAAAAAAATGGTTAAAGCAGAAAAATAATACGATAAGAATAGTAATAGTATATCTACCACTACTAAATCAAGCTTAAATTTTATAAATATTAATATAAATATTAATACAAATATTAATAATATAATATACAATTATTAAATAATAATAATTATAGACCTTCTATTTTAATTAGAAAATTTTTTGTTTGCTTAAAAGAAGCAATATTTAATATTTATATGTATAATTTAATCTTATTTGAGGAATAGTTTTCATTGGTAAGTTAAAACGATTGCTAATTGTTCGGGTAATACCCTTGGAGGTTCGACTCCTCTCTATTCCGAATGACTTGTTTACACTCTAATATTTTAAAAGCAGGACATATCATAAGATATATAATCTAATGGTCAATAAATGATAAAACAAGGAGTAATGATCTTTTTAAGTATCTTAATTTTAATAGTGGCAATTGCCCTTCCATCCATTAATCAAAATATAAGAAGTATCTTATATGTAAGAATATCTTCTATAATATTTATTTATGCCGGAGCATTAGCATTTAATGCTTTCTATATTCAGTCAATTGGATCAGGTATAGGTATATATAGTGGATTGTTCCAAGTCACAACCGTCTCTCAATTATTTGATGAAATTCTCGATCAACCTTTAATTCTATCCTCATTTTTTATAAAAAATAATAATAATAAAAAAAATTTAAGAAGTAGAATATTGTATAATATTAAAGCAGGTTGGGATTTACCAGTATTACCGGTACATATAACCAGATTGGATAATAATTTTTATATTAGAATATTTAAAATAATAGGTGGTATCTGTGTTTTTATTATTATCAGTGGAATAGGATCAAATTTTAACAAAATATATTTTTATATTATTTTTGCTATTTCAATGTTATTTATTATATATCGAATAGTCATCGGTTTTTATGCTTTAAAACAATGGATACATAATTTAAGAACTGGTAAATTCATAGTAAGAAATTCACCATTGGATTTAATTGGAAGCATTCTAAGAGGGGGTGCAGCATCTATAAGAGCGACAGCTAGGTTTACCGTAGGGACTGGTATGACCTATGCTCTATGTTATGAATTAGATGAGATTTTAAAAGGTGATGGAAAGGAACCTTTTTTTGTACCACACATGAGAGAAATCATCAGAAAAACTGGAGTTGAAGGACCAGCAAAAACCTTCATGTATAAAATAGGTATCAAAGATGCCGTAGTAGAACCGGAAGTTTTGGATTCTCATATAACTACTATGTCAGATGAAGATAAAGCCCTATTTGAAGAAAGCACTGGGATTAATTGGGCCGATTATGTTAAAGCACATGAAACTGCTGTTAACATTAAAAATGGAAGTATTAATGCCAGCGTATCATCCCACTTTGATAAGGAAGATCCCTTTAATTTAAAAAAAAATAAGCCCCACCACTAACTGGTAGCTGGTAATACTTTAATTACCACCTTTAGCTTTAGTACCTTTATTAGTATTAATTGAATTAACTAGTTATTTAGCTAGAGCTTTCTCTTTAGGTATCAGATTATTTGCTAATATGGTTGCCGGTCATACTTTAATGAAAATTTTAGCAACATTCTTGTACCAAATGAAGAACCTTCATTTAGACATTAAATTTGCATACTGGTTCTTTGTGGTAGATTTTTTTTTAAAAAAAAATGTGGATTGGTTCTCAACATCCAAACAGTCCTTATGTTGAAAGAGGTAAAATAGCAACAGCATTCTACTTTAGTTGGTTCTTAGTAATAGTTCCTGTACTAGGTTTAATAGAAATTACTTTCATGGATCTAGCAACTGAAACAAAATAATTAAAATTAAAAATCCCCCTACCTCAATAAAAATATTAAATTTGAAATATCTATCAAAATTTTAAAATTTAAATTATGAATTTCAAATATTTCAATTGCTAACTATGCTATTACAAAAATTTTTTTTAGTAATAAAAATATAAAGTATTACATTAAAAATAGATTAAATTATTAATTAAACAAATAAAATATAATTGAAACAAATCCATTCTTAATTTTTTTAAATAAAACATTTAAAATTTTAGTATAAATGTTAAAATCAAGTTGAAATATTAAAATAACTAAAAATTTAGTATAGTATCCTTATTTTTTATATTGATATAATGATTATTATAGTAATCATTTGTTTATTATGTTCAATTTTAATAAACTATAATTTATAAGACAAAATTAATTTATTTATTAAATCCTATGTTAAATTGAAATAAAAGAGTATATTATTATTATAATTAATTGAAAAATTTAACGGTAGATGACAAATTGGCTCGTCGCTCCTTTTGGGTAGGAGATATATAGCGTGTTCGAATCGCGCCTACCGTATATTTCTATTTATAGTTAGGTGTCATGGCAGAGTGGTAATTGCGGAGTACTGTTAATACTTTTTTTCAGAGGTTCAATTCCTCTTGACGCCTTTAATATTTTACATATATTAATTACAAATTTAACACCTATTTTATTTTAATAATCACTTTTCTTTTTTAAGTAAAAGAGAGCGTATTTATTATTAACGAACATGTTGAAATTGGTAAACAATCTCCTCTTAAGCAGGAGTGGAAGTAATTCCTTAAGAGTTCGAGTCTCTTTGTTCGTAATGTTTCAAAGATAGTGTATCCTTCATAAGCGATATAGTGTAACGGTTAGCACAACAGCCTCATGACCTGTTAGATTCGGTTCGATTCCAGTATTCGCTATTTTCTATAGGTCTTTTAGTATAAAGGTCGTACAGCTCCCCTTCAAGAAGCTAGTACCAGTTCGATTCTGGTAAAGATCATTAATTTAAAAATGTAAATATTATATATGCATAGAATTTAAAATAAAAGAAAGTATAAAATATAAATATTTATTATTTTTATAATACTAAAAAGCTGAAATCAGTTATAAAATTTAAAATTTCATAACCAAGGTTTTGGTCCCAAGAGCTAATAGGAACAATATCGATTCCATTGGCAATCAAGAGCTAATCAGAAAAGAAGATAGAAAAAAAACAAATACGTATTTGTTTTAAACTTACCA